TAGGTACTCTTACTGAATCTCCTTGTGCTTGGATACCGCAGGAGCATATAAGCATTCATGTTGTTACTCTACTAAAGAAAGGAAAATACCAAAGGCCTTGGAATTGATGCCCTTCTCCTGGTGTTCCTGTAGCTCTTGAGCAGGGATAGATGTGAATACCACTCTCTTGTTAAGTCTGACTCTGGTTCCTTCTTCCGTTCCGTTTGATAGCTGCTTATCGCCCCTATTAGTAAGGCTCCCGGCAGCGAAACTCCCCTTGCGGGTACCTTAGGAAGACTACTCAAAGTATTACTGCTACGAGGGAAGTTTTTTGTCTCTTCCCCCCTACTTCTATTATGACTCTTACTTCTAGGTGTCTCCTTCCTCCTACTGTTTTCTTTTGTAAAATACCGGCAAGTCAGGTGTGACTCTTGTTAGAGTTCCCCCTATTGTGATAGTCTGACTACTCCTATTTTAAAGCATTCCTCCTCCTACCTTTTCATAGAGAGAGAATAACCAACTGGAAGTTGTTGATTTGACTGGTAGTGCCTGGTGATGTTCATCACTTATCCCTGTAAGTGAAGTGGCTCTTGTTCGACAAACTCCTCTTTGGTCCTGAGGACGCCAATGGAGACAGTGTTGCCGAGTGCACGATTTGTGTTCCTCCCGAAACGAATATGAATTGGATGGTTTAGCCCTCCCTTGGAATGAGAAGGTCGGTCCACCAAACGAAACAGTGGCCCGGCCCATGTACCAGTCAGTGGGAGATAGCTACTGCAGCTCTGCTATACATAGCTCGCTGGCAAGACATTGCTAGCTCAGCTCTCTCCGAGACCCTTTCCTTTAGGCTACGGGGAATCTGATTCGCCGCTTTCCCCCTTTCTGCTCCCGAATAGCTACGGCTACATGGTTGTCCTCGAGCACGAATCAAGTGACTTGTTGAACGGTTGTTCTACTGTACAGTGGGTGGGGGCTAGGAAGACCTATGAAATGACCCTTCTTTCCAAGAAGGAGCTCTTTAAACTAATTGGTTGAAATTATGCTCGCTCGTGAGCGGTGAGATATTTCCCCCGCTTCTTCGCTACTGAAACGGCGAACAGCCCTACTGAAATTCTATCTACTTTCTACAGTAGTGAATTCTTCATTATTTTCTATATGTCGATGTCGTTGCTTTTGACTCCACCACATCTTCCTCATTTTATTTGCCTTACAAACAAGGGAGGTTTGTGTTTGATTGTGAGTGATCCAGCAGGATAGGTGTGTCTTACATACAGAACGGACACTCCGGATCTGATGCTGAGTCCCAGGGCTGGTTCAGTTCGGCCGCCATGTTACTTGGCTTGCTAAGAGAGTGCAGCCATAGCAGTAGAGAGAAAAGAAGGAGCAGAAACAGAGATTTGAGAAAGCTGCCCTGTAGTTGTGTAGATCTGCAGAGCAGAATTCGAAAATCAGAGACCGAAGAGAGATGATGACAGACAAGAATGAGATGCAGATCTGAAATCTGCAAGTCCTTTGGACAGAAAAGAGGATAAGAGCTCGAAGAGATGAAGTTGATCGAAGAAGAGGAGATAACAGTAAGAAAGGAGGATAGGGAAGTGAGGGTGAGAAGAAGAGATGGTGACGGCCTATTGTTGAGTTGGGGGGGATGGAGGGTATTGGGTGACGGGTCAAGCAAATCAAAAAAATAGTAGATTGATACCACCACCCAATCGGCAGCGACGGATTATAGGTATTGGCTGACTGCCTGCTATTGGGTTTAGAATCAAAAGATCCGGGACGAAACAAAGCTTACTGCATACTGGATACCAACAAAGCATAGGGAAAGAGACATCAGAGCTGCGAGCCTCTCGTGCTCTTTTCGGGGCGTTCTTCTCCAAGCTACGAGTGCCTATCCTCTCCTATCATCCTAGCCTCTCGTTCCTCTACTAGAGTTATTGTAGGTGCCCTGGGACTCCCCTCTCGTTTAGGTGCCGAGGGACTCTCCTCTCCCCTATCCTACCGTTCCTCACTTTACACAAGGGAACTCCTTCCCCTCGGAAAGAGAAACATACAAGAATGACCAGCACCGACCGAACGAGCCAAGCGAGAAGCAGGGGAAGAGGGATTCCACCACTGCCAGCACAGCAGAGGGAGAGATAACACAACCGCTGCACTCAAAGCAGAGCGATAGAAACATACACGACTTCCATAACAAACACAAACCCGCGTGGGGAATACCTAACCACAGTGCTACACCAAGCGTGGAGACTACCTAACCTCCTCAGTGCGACACGAAGCTTTAGTGACTCCTTTCTACAATTGCATTCCTTAGAACACTTCCGTAGACTGCAGTCGGCTGAGCTCGTTTCTACAACTGCACTCGCTTGGGGAATACCTCAGGGCTACAAGAACCGGGGCGACCCTCAGTGAGACACGCCCCGACTCCAAGACTTAAGGGCTCGAGACTCTCCATTTCGAGTCCCTTATCAGTTGCTTGAGCAGACCCCTCACAGCCTACAGGCGTTACCAGGGAAGATGCCCCCAGTTCGATACAGGGGGATAGAAGAAAGCCTTCCCTACACGAATACCACTCGTACAAATATCCCTCCTCCACACGACTCGTAGGGACTAAAAAAGTGCTAGCTACACGACTCGGGGACACGGGCGACAAGACTCGTACAGAGCTTATTGCACAGTTACGGTTGCAGAACTAAGACCCGAAAGAGATTCATTTTTTTCCGTATACCGATGGGGCTTTAGAAGCAACGAAGGGGATTCTCCATTCCGGTTGCAGAACTGACGCCCGCCCCTAAGAAAGAGATTCATTTTTTTCCGTATACCGATGATTGGGATGAGAAAGCAGAAACCTTAGCAAGCTCAAGCTTGCATTCATCGACTACATCCGTTGACGTCCCTTCTACGGGCATTCATCGACTCCGACTCTTCGATTCGTGGGCCGGCGTGTAGTGAAAGGGACTCCCGCTTTATCACCTAGGGCATCCTCCCTCGCAACGAGGTGATCTTTGATGGAACGGCCTCGAGTCTGCTCAACCTCTAGGCTCGTTTCGTCTAAAGGACTTTACTTTATGAACGGGACTCGACTTTATGGAGAGTCTAACCAACTCGACTCGAGTGGTTTGTTGGCTTCGAGTCGAGTGGTGTAGGACTATCGGAGCGGACGAAGCCCCCGTTCGTGCAGAAGGGATCGAGTCGCGTAGTTCTGACCGTTATGGTTGTTGGAGTAGAGCGTCCGGTGAGGGCCGTCTCTGCGAGTAAAGATAGAGACATGGATAGGAAGAAGGTGCTTCTACGAAACAAATCTCCAAGCCTTTCTTTATTGATGAAACAACGCTTCGTCAGTTTTGTTCTAGAAGTCACAACCTCCGGGCTTACTTTGGTTAAGGATTTCGCACTCTTCTTGTGTGGCTTGAATGCGAGATCCACAGCTCTTTCTAGAGTATTTTGATTGAACAAAAGTCTATTCCTCTGGCAATTCGAACGGAAGAGTTTCGGTACGACAAGAGACAATAGCCATAGTTGATAAAGACGTTATACTATAAAGCAAGAGGAAGTAGACCTCAATAGGATCCCATCTCCCTACGGCCGGAACGAAAAGTCCCCAACAGGACTTGGTTGGAGTGGAGCCACACGATACCAGTCACGGTAGGGTGAAGATCACTCTTGCTCACTCGGTTCCCTGCACGATACGAGTCTCGGTCAGCTGCTCAGCACAGTCACGGTAGGGTGGTATGAATAAATAACCTGAGCTCGAGAAGTCTCGAGGGGAGAGCTCCCTTCATAGCTCGACCCGAGAGTTCCTTCTATCCTCTAAGTGAAGTCGTGTAGTCTCCCCGAAGAAGTCGTCCTCGGGGAGGACTTCGAGTGTAGCACCGACACGTCTCGAGAGCGGAAGAGTCTAGTGTTTTATATTATCTCTCTCTGTCTCGAGAGCTCAAGAGCAGTCTCGCCCTCGGTCTCCCTCGGTACAAGACAAGGGTTATTGGGATTGTTAAGGAAACCCCTTAAGCTACCAGACAAGGTGTGTAAGAAAAGAAGCTATGCGCTCGGTCTCCCGGAACGACCTCAAGAGTCACGTACGAAACAGAGGGGCTTTGGGATTCGAACCCAACTGTTCCACGACCCCTTCATGTCATAACACGACGACTAACATATCGACTACGAATGACCACCACTGTGCGTATGGCGTATTGCTTTCGATTCATCTCACTCGATCGATAGAATGAGGGTAGGAGTATGCTATTCAATGAATCGCCACGCTATTCTCTCCTATGTTGTATCGCTCTTCTCTTGCTTCTCACTAGTCTTTTCGTCTCACTACGCTTTTTGCTCTTCTAACAAGCGAACTCAATGCCGGGGCGTGAACACGTCTTGTAGCCTATTGGGCTTCTACGAAGGATCTCTCCCATCAATGATTCTACTAGACTAGGCACTTGCAGCTTCTGTGATGAGTGCCTCGATCTGACTATTTAGTAGTCACAGCTATTTTCTATTTTTCTTTCCCGCGAGGCCGGGCGGATACACGTTATGAAGGCGGCCCACGCCTTTGTCGGGGTTTTTCTGGGGGAGGTTCTAACTAAAGGCAAGACTCCCTCCCCTTTGGAAACTGTTCCTTGAATAGAAAACGTAGCCCTTCAAACTCGGCTGGGGAGTGAAGGAATGCATATACCGCTCGCTACTCTACTGCTTTCGCTACTCCTTTTTGTCTCCCTCCTTGACTTGTGTCGCGAAGCTCCCCTCGTCTTGCCATCAACAAGTCGCTACAGGGTGAGTTCCGTAGACGGCCCACGCCCTTGCCCTTGTCAGTGAAGGAAGATTCGTTCCGTATATTTCACGAAGATGGAGTCGACGTTCCCGGCCCGCAAAAGCCGGACAGCAGCTCGTGAAGTCGGAGTCTCAACTACCACTACTATGCTACCATACCACACAACTACAGCCCTATTTCTAGCTGTAGATGAATGGACCTGGGAATATCCCTTTTGCCAATTCCAGCAAGTGTAGCTTGGGCAGCTCGGGGGAGCGGCACAAGCGGAACGCCTTCATTGTCTGGCTCTAGTTAATCCCATGCTTCGCCAATCATTTAGGAGTACTACAAGCTAGTTCAGGATAGGTATGGAGAACACCCTTCCTTTCGGCTTTTAGGTTAGAAAGCTCTTCTTCCTCTATTAATTAGCGAATGTAAGCAAGTCTTTTCTTCTCCCTTGGCGTATTAAGGCACCTTTAGTAGCTTAGTTGGCTGTTTTAGTAGCTTAGAGTGACACAGAGGATAAAGATGACTAAGCTCAATCAAGAATTATGAGAATAGCTAGCTGAGGTAGTCCCTTTATCCGTATCGCATGAGTATCCCAATAGAAAGGAAAAGATATCACTAATGAAAACTCCTCCTGCGCCTGAAGGACCCGGATTTGCCTTTGCTGCCCCGTCTATATTAAGTTTGATCCATCCTTGGGGAGGAGCATTCCACATTACCGGCTGAATATGAGGGGCTTTAGGCGGCTGAATTGGTTTTTGGATGGAGCTCAAAATGGAGCTGAAGGCTGCAGTTGCAGGCTTTTTAAGAGAGAGCTTTCTGCTTATATCCAAAAAGATAGCATGGACTCGAGCAAGGAAACATTCCAGGTTGGGTTGAGATGACTGAAATTTGGCTCTCTTTCTTGAATTCAAGATTTACCACAAAATAAAAAAGTATAAAATAGTGCAAGGAGCCTTCTCTGATTTGGATGTAGGGAGCAAACGTCGCCAACTCTTAAGACCGAAAGAGAGATTGCCATCAGGTAGTCTAGGTAAACTAAACCATTGAGAATAAACAGCCCATACCTGAGTCGAGAACGAGCAACGATAGAATAAATGAGTTTCAGATTCCTTTCTTCTTGTTGGCATATATAGCATCTGGATGGGAGACGAATTCCACGAGATTTGGCAAGACAATCCGTAGGGGTTCGACCATGAAGGGCACGCCAAGTAAAGGTACTGATTTGGGGGGGAAGAGCTGGATCCCAAACCCATTTGTACCAGCTGGTTCTAGGATGCGAGGATCGAATAACTTCCCAGCCATCTTTCACTGTTAGAACTCCAGCAACATTTTTCATCCAGTGGAAACTATCGGTAGTGGGAGGATTAGGGAGATGGATGTTTCTGGTTTGAGACAACTCTCGCTTAACCTTAACACTATCAAGCAAGAAAATTGTCAGTCATTTTTTTGGATGGGCATTTTCTGCTTCAGAAATCAACATTGACACTTTGGTTGTCTCATCTGAAACGAAGCTTGGAAAAGAGGTACTAAGCGGTTGATCCTTCAACCAGATATCATTCCATAGAGATATTTTTGTGCCATCTCCAACCTGCCATTTGATGTTGGATCGAAGAATGGAGCCTTCTTTCTTAATTCTTTTCCAAATACACGAACAAGATTTGGCTGTGTTGGAGTGCCAAACCGGATTGGATTTCAGATATCTTTGGTTCATGTAGCTGGCCCATGGAGAGTCCCCCTCTCCTTTTAGGGCATTGCTTTCCATGAGAGTTTGAGGAGGCACGCCATGTTCATATCTTGCAATTGTCGAATGCCTAAGCCTCCTTCGGCTTTTGGTCGACATACCATTTCCCATGCCACAACACCTGAGTGTCTTGTAGAGCTGGAATTCCAGAGGGCATAAGCTGTTCAAGCATTTTTATAGTGCTGGAAGGAAGAGGAAGAGTCATTGCCACATAGGATGGGATACTACTCAAAACATGTTTGAGTTGGCCCGGCAAATGAGAGCAACTTAGATTTCCAACCCGCTAGTCTTTTGTTGAAGGCTTCAACAAGGTAACTAAAATGAGATTTCTTTGGTTGTCCCTGAAAAAGAGGGACCCCAAGACACTTTTTGGGGAATGAAGCAAGCGGAAAATAAAAGAGATCTTTGATTTGATTCCTTCGATCTATAGGAACATGGCCAAAAAGAAGATTGCATTTCAGATTGTTGAGGGCCCCGTTCCAATAAGGCCTGCGGAATTGGAGTCTCTGGAAAGGATATTTTCTTGAGCGCTCTAGCTCCTTTGAGAGTGGCCTTAGCGAAAATGAGGAGATCGTCCGCAAAGAGAAGATGACACGGGCTTGTCTGCTGTAATAGTTTGGTGAACATTGCTTATAGGTTAGCAGCTTCTGTATATTCCGACCTCCTCAGCCATAATGAATAAGAAAGGAGAAATGGGATCTCCTTGTCTTAGTCCACATTGCGGGCTAAAAAATCCTTGCGGCCCTTCTGGTGGTAGAGCATTTAGTTTTTTCATTTGATACTTGATACACAGTCCATGATGAGATTGACCCATGCTTCGCAGAAACCAAACTTAAGTAGCACAGCCTTTAAGAAATCCCATCGAATCTTGTCAAATGCCTTTGAAAAAAAAGTCTTTAGGCACATGGCACCTCCTCTTGATTTTCACTTCATTCTAAGAGCGAGCTCATGGGCGAGGGCGACATTGTCATTCATCGATCTTCCTCCCATAAATCCTGTTTGATTTGGAAGAATGAGCTTAGGGATGATGGGGGTGGATCGGGCATTCGAAGTGTTTCCAAGAGGAAGAGGTTTGATTTGTATCGAATGTCCCCTATATCTGTTGATAATGAGGTTTGAAGACCTCTAGGGGTGTCTCCTATGCCGCTGCTTCCTTCTTTCCCGGAAGGTCGAACATGGAAACATCTCTTGAAAGCAGGGGGCTGCGGTAGGGCGAATCAACGCTTTCGAGGTACGGAGATGGGCATCTGCAAATGTGTGAAGCGGGTCGGTTTGATTCCTATTCATGGGTTTCAAATGTGGAACGGCAGATCGGTCTGAGGTACTAATTGGGTAGTCTCCTTCTCTTCTTCTATCCGAATGAGAATTCCTAATTGATTCGTCGAACGACTAACGACTACTACTTTTTTTAGGAGAGGGACTGAAGGATAGGTCTCAGCTGCAGCAAATGCGGATTCCTTTATCTGCTGCAGGTGTCCAGGCGAATCATCAACTGCAGACCGCCCAAAGGCAAATATTTCATATTCGGGCCGGTTCGCCCGATTAGGTCTCGATCTCCCGGAATTCAATCATGACGAATGAGAAATATCAACGAATAGTAGGAACCTAGCAGCGGAAGGGGGTTACAGGGGAAGGTAGGAGCAGGAGAGCTATTCCCTTCGTTCTCTCATCTGCTCTTCTCCCTCATTTCGTCCTTCCATCCAGATTAGGGAATCGAGCTCAATCAATCGTTCCGGTTATTAACTTCTATCTCCGAACCAACTAGGAGAGGGATAGACTACTCTAGTTAGCCTATTGGTTGGATAGGAGTTAGGAGGAGTTCTTTCTCCGAGATGAGTGTTGGCAAACGACCGGCTCCCAACCCCTTCTACCGCAGGCTCCCCCTTGACTCCGGGCCTGATAATCATTCCACTCTCTGTCTGGAAAAGGAAGTAGCATGTCTTTTGGTGGGATTAGGAACTTGGAGCTCACCCTTTATTTGATTTGACTCAGTGGACTCCCGTTGTTGAAGCTTACTCGCACTAGCTAGATCCCTTCCAGACCACGAAGCTTGACAACATGTTGGTGCGTTTCATTCGTGAAAAAGAGTGCCAAGTCAAGGGTGAGGACTGCGATACCGAACTAGAAACATTTTTCGATATCCAGATCAAGAATGAATGAGACAATTTTGCGATTGCGATACCGAACTAGCAATCTTCTTGTCCTTTTTCTGTTGATCCGAGCTAAAAAGAAGCCATCTTTTTGTTTTTTGCCTTTTTTTTTCTTTTGAAAAACGATTGCCTTGCCCATTTCATCCACACCCTTAGCCACCTGCCATCTCACTGACCAAGAATTCCGTCTGACTGAAAAGATGGAAAGGATGTGTCTGTCCTGGTTGACTAAAGTGTCTTTGTCTATCAAAGACAGGATTGGCTTGGAGTACGCTTAGCCCTTTTTTCCCCAGCCACCTTTCCAGCCATGTTTTTTCTAACTTAACTAGAAAAGCGATTCGGAGTGCTTTTCACCCCACCACCTTCCAGCTTTTCACTCTTTTTTTGAAAGCTCAGCACAGGATTTTTCTCTGCAATGCAACTTTTGAACGCGATAAAGCGGCTGAATTCGCATGACTTTTTAGACCGCCTAACCACCTCTTCCGTGTCTTGCTACTCTTCTTCTACCGGCAAAGTGCATTTGAGATCCCCTTAATGGAGACGGCGATTCAATGATCTTCCTATTTCTCTTCTGAACGAATCGATGAGCACTTTCACTCCCTTTCAGTTTGTCTCTGTCCGCTACCTTCTTTATCAGAAGAAAGAAGGAAGAGACAGAGGAAGAGGAACAGAGAGAGAGGGCAGCAAAGCCGAGGCACAAGCCAAAGAAAGAGGAGCGGCAGGTGGCTGGCAGCAGGAGAAGCGGAGAAGCACCCCTCAACCCCTGAGGTGTTGATCACTCGACCCCGACCGGTCAATCTCCTGTCATTGCTATCTCGTGCGCGAAGGGTTGCCCATGAATCCGCTGTTGGATGGCATACCGTTCTCGCCTCTGACATCTTGTCTAGTCGTGGGAGAACTCTCATTTTGCTAGGTTTTGGTTCTTCGCAAAAGCCTCTCAAGGATGTGTCCGAAAGTACTTCCCCTTTGATCCCTCCTTCTTACTTCTGATCTCGGTGACAATCAACGTATATAAACCTCTCGCCCTTGATGCTTTGGCCCTTGACCTAACTAGCTGGAAGTAGCTGATGAGCTATGGTTTCGTATTGGGACAGTCTCTCTGGTCAAGTGCTGTTTCATCGGATCTATCTCATGGACGGGAGCTTACCGCGGCTGATGATCTGTTGTATAGCTCCCGCTGTCCTTTGCCTCTCCCGGGGCTCGATCTGCATGACAACGTTAACTTGATGAGAGGACGAGACCGCGGGATTCGAACCAAATTTCTATATCTTTCTCAAAGTAAATCCCTGGCTGTTGCTGGACGGAGGCCAGTGGGGCAAACTATCCTACCCAAACCATCAGTCGGAGGGACAAGTTGAGAAGTTGTTCCAACCAAAGATATTCCATATGTAAGAAAGATATCAGGTGCTAAGGCAGCTAGAGGTGTAGAAAGGAAAGTGAGTCGGAGATGATCCGACGGCTGCTATCTGCTAGTGGATCAGTGAATTTTTTATCTAAAGAAAGCCGGGGAGGGAGGGACAAGAGGACTTGTATCAGTGAATCCTTCATCGGCGAACTATCCATCTTCAGTCTCGTTTGCAGTTGACATTGAGTGTTATTCCATGAATCAAGATCCTCCAGAGAGCTCTGAACCTACAGGGCAAACTCCGACAGAAAGCACTCTTCCATCTATCGGATCAAAGGCAGCTAACGGACTCCTATCTCCTTCGTTCAAAAGGCGATTTGGGGCGAGTGCAAAGGATCGATCTGAAGAAAGGGGAGTCCAGGTGGGTGAGTCGAATCTTCCAATCAATCAATTCCTTTTAGCTATCCGCTAACAAGCTCTATTCCATCCCCATTTGAATCTGTCTATCGAAGGTCTCGCTCCCAAGAGGCGTAGAATAATAAATTGGATTGAATCGTTCTGCTGGAACTCCAACTGAATCAACACCTTCTACCGCTGCTGCTCTATCGAGTGATGGATATGGTCCGGATGCTGCTGTTCATTTGACACTCTTTCTTCCGTTGAAGGCGTGCCTGGAAGGGAGGCCAAACCAACCCATCGACAACGCAGTCTTTGTATCTCCGGGCGGAGAATGGTTCTTTCGAAAAGGAATCCGCTGGAGGCCCTGCCCTATCTGTTAATTTAATTGAATGGTGCCACGAACCAACGAGTTCTGCCGCTAAGAGTGATTATTCCTTAAAGGCTAAAAATTCGTATCTTCTATTCGCAGCTCCAGGCGACGAAGCTGCTATCGGCTAAGGAGCGGGCGGGAAGACTCCACTACCGAAACCAGCAGTCGCAAGGACATAAACTCTTTGGCCCCTCCATCCGATTCCGCTGCTCCATCTCTCTTTCCAAGCCCAAGTCCAATCAATGAAATTGAAACACGAACTGAAATCGCTAAGGGTGGATCCATGAGTTCTGATGCAGCTGCTGGGGGATCTGATTAAAGGATTGCTTCTAAAGGTGGATAAGGGCAGGAAAGCTTTCTGCTCTACTTCGCTTGATTCCTCATTACAACGTTAAATCGAAAGATATATATATATATATATACAAAAAAAGATTCCTCCCCAAAAAAAGCGAAGCGAAATCTCTTGCTTGACTTCAGTGCAAGAGGGGTTCTTAGCCAACGGGGACCGGCCGCGCAGGCTCATTGGGCGCTGGTTCCTCAAACCGCTAGTGCACTTGAAGCGAAGCATGCAATTACGCCTCCCTTTCGAGTAAGCTCCAGTGTCTTGTTTTGCTCTTCCAGTTCGTAAAGGATCTTAGCCCACACCGGTGACCGACCTCGTAGGCCTTTTGGGTCGTGAGGTGTATCGATGCCTTTCTTTACTCGAAGAGCGGAAACAATACCACTGATTAACTATGAAATTACATAGTTGATTCCATCGGGACAAAGAAGTCCGAAAACATGGGATTTGGCCGATCAGCCAGCCCTACTCGTCTTTGTCTACCCTGGTTCAAGTATAGCCCACCCATACCCTTTCGTAAGCCGAATAGTAGTTCTTGGACCGGAAGCCATAGTAGAAGTGCAGCCCCCGTTGAGACAATAAGTTAGACATTGGTTCATAGGTGGTACCCCTCACTCAAAGTCAGTGGAAGGGCTGCTTTCTTCGACCTCGAGCCATCACGCTCTTTTGGACCTGAAGAAGGGAATTCAACCGGCGAGTAGGGCTTGTGCCCATTAGTCTATGTCCTGCCCTGGTTAGAAAATCACTATATCTCGGATAAAGGGAAAGAGGAAGTGCTTGCTGGTATTAAGGGAACTCTCCTCTCCCAAGACGAGGGATGGTCCCGCTTCTTCATTGATAAATTCTAGGTTCACCGAATCGGACAGTAAGTTGGAACCCCGTCCTGAAGCAAAGGACCTGTCTTAGTCAGAAAATCCTGGGTATGGTGGAGTAGTCCCAGTTTGCGAAGTCTCGCCTCTCCTTGATTAAAGAGTGGTGGGGCCAGAAGCCGGGTCAAGGTCGGGTGGTGGGTCAGGGAAGCTAGCCGTAGAAAGAAGTCAGGCTGTCAGCTCCGGGGTTCTTGGTCAATGATGTCGTTCACTCAAGCCAGCCTTCCAATTTGTACTGTTAAAGGAGGGTACAACCGTCAAAGGTAAATGGTGGGTGGGTTTACGAGGGCTATTGGTCAAGACAAGCTTCCTCTTCTGACTTCTGACCTTCCTCTACCGATGTCGAGCCAAGCTACCTCTTTGCTTCCTTACCTCCTCCATGTCCTCTTTGACTCTTGCTTTCTGTACCCCTTGCTTACGATCCGAGAAAGCCATGGCTTCTTGCTTCACGCATTCAGTTTCCCGCCTCTCTACTTCCCTTGCTCTGTCTGGATAGGATAGCCCATCTCACTTCACTCGCCTTTAGCCCCCCTACTATTCACATTAGCCCATGCTCTAGTACCACTCGATAGTCTGCCACCTGGAGCAGAGAGCACTTCCTATTTGAGTTCGAAAGCAGCTGGGAATACTATCTGAAAGACTCTTCGGAACCGAAGCAATACCATAAAATAAGGAATACCACTCAAGAGAGCAACCACGGGACCCATGCTTTCCTTCCTACGCGCCCCTTCTATTGAGCTAGCCCAGCTTCTTCTGTCCGTCCAATAGGATCAATTGTTGGTCGAGCCAAGCTTCTGCTTTCCTCTACTAGCAAGTCATAAATCCCAGGTGTAGTCGACCTTACTTAAGCCAATCCGTAGTCCAAGGCTTCCTGAAGATTAAGATTTTGCTTTCAAGGAGGGCTGATAAGGATTCTCTCCTCTCTGAAATGGTGCCCCCCAGTGAACATCTTTCTCCCATCGATCAGACTCTGCCCTTGCTTAAAGAGAGCGGTCAAGCTCGCCGGAATCTAGCTTTCCTTGATGAGCCCTCTGTCAATCCCCTTTTGAGTGATCTTCATTCAGCTTCCGCCGGGAAAGAAAGAAGGGCTTCCCTCGACCAGTGAAGTGAGTGAGCGAGCGGCTGTTGGGTCTCATCAAAGAAGGGAAGTCCGAGCGAGTGGGCCTTCAGTCCAGAGTGTCGCGGTGAGGATTCCCCGCCATTACCTCTTGTCCCTTCCATGGTTTTTTGATCCTCCTATACCCTTTCGTAAGTGGAAAGACAGATTTGACGAGTGGACCTTTGTCCCCCCTACTCTTGCTCTTTTGAGTTTAAGGAGATGGTGAATCTGGGGGTTAGTGAACTTCTAGTCTTCTCTTATGAGAAGGCTAAGGGGATCTTTAATAGGCGGATATTGGATGATGAAGCACTTGCCTACTTCCCACCTGGTCGTTTGGCCTTTAAGGAAGAAGGAGCGGGGAAGCAAAGGGTATTTGCTATACCCAATGCTTTTAAACAAGCTTTGCTACGCCCAGCCCATGACTGGTGTATGGACGTCTTGCGGTTAATACCAATGGATGGTACATATAATCAAGTCAAGCCGCTTGACCGACTTAAGAGACTGAAGACATTATTCAGTTTCGATTTGTCGTCAGCGACTGATCGCTTTCCATTAGCGATTCAGGGGATGTTAGTTGAGGCTTTGTTTAACCTCACTACCGCGTTTGCTTGGGTGAGGTCTGGACTGGGTACTAATTGTTTTAGTTGCCCTTCGTCTAACCTCAGGTCAGCAGAGCAGTCTAAACTTGTTCGATTCGCAACCGGACAACCTTTAGGCTTTCTTTCTTCATGGCCTTTGTTCGCCCTGTGCCATCACTTTATAGTGTGGTACTGTGCTGATCAGGTATATCCAAGTAGAGTATTCAACAAATATGCGCTTCTCGGTGACGATATTGTCATCGGAGATCGCCAAGTTGCTAAGCTTTACCAAGAGGTCATGGACCAGCTCGGAGTATCTATATCTAAATCTAAAAGTTGAATCTCTGAGTGTGGGGCTCTTGAATTCGCGAAGAAATTTCGAATTCAAGACCGTGATCTGTCGCCTATTAGTGTGAAAATGCTAAGAGCGGCTCGTCACTCTGTGGCCTGGATGCCAGTGTGTAAGAATGTTGGTGTGACCTCTGTTCAATTATCATTAAGACTGAGAGGTGCCGGTTATAGGAGATATTCTTCTAAACCTGAACACATCAACCCTAACTACAATCGACATTGGTTCCGTCATATCTTGGTGGCTTTGTCACCTGGTGGGATATGCCCAATGCCATTTCAGTTTTGGCTTGGATTCCCTGATGGTATCGTGGTGACACCTTACCTGATGGGTATGGTTAGGCAGATGCTTTTCGAATCGTGTAATCCAGATTGGGATTTCATGCAGCGTATGGCAAGAAATCTCCATCAACAGTTAGATGATGAAGCGATTTTCTTGACAGAGCATACAATGGTTTACCATTGGATGCGTACTGCTCTCGAATACGAAAAGTGGTATATCCGCGCTAAAGTGGATTATGACTCTATTACCACTGAAGATCTTTTAGATCCTCCAGCTTTTGTGTTTAGACCTGATCGGAAAGACCAGCTTATGAAGTTCTTTAAAAATGGTCGTCTTTTCAGGTGCTACGATTTAATTCGTCAGCAGAAGCCTCCGCTTCCGCTGGGCACTTCTTGTGTACGATTTAAAGATCGATGTGGTTGCTACGCGCTTGTGGTTAAAATCTTGCAGTTGGTTTGGCGAGATATTGACCAAGTAGGTTGCCACTATTGTGAACAACAATAGTTAGTCAATATAAACACTAAAGGAAGTGTGCTGCCATTGGATTTCCCAGCAGAAATTTGACGGGCAGCTAAGGATAAGGTCAGGTCCTCTGCTAGGTCCACTGACAGGGATGGATCGTTCCAGTCTGCAGTCAAAGGACCTCAATCTGCACCTGGTCAGGATGAGGAAAAGGCTCCAGTTCTTGACGAAGATACCTTACCTCGCATCTCCACGGCAGCTAGTTTCTTCAATCAAACCACCTCTGCCCTCTCCACGGAAGGATTCAGGTCTAAAGAATCCGTGGTTCAAGCTCCTTTCAAGCCTAAGTCCATTCTGAAAAAACCTTCGTCCGATCTAGTCTAGGATAACTAGCTTCTCTCATCTGCTATCGTTATAATGTATGATTCAAAATCGTCTTTCCTCTTCCGCGGGTAACTATGCCCTTTATTTGGTCTCGAAACAACCGAACCAACTCGACTGCCTAACCAGTAGGGAATTTGCATAGTGTTGGCAGCAACAGGTTTCCAGAGGTAATCCAGGGGCTGCGCTTTCTTCATATGAAGACGACCGTCCAAGAACTTTACAGCCTCGGAAATCTTCCAAGGGGCAGATGCGCCAGACTTTTAAGACTCCCGGATCGCTTCCTCAAAAGTAGGTAACCGAGTCCTTTCTTGAAGGGATATAAAGGGACTCACCCACTGCCGTCTTGGTATCCGATCTAAGAAACCCCAATCCTTTTACATTCGAGGGAACCCTCTTTGTGTATGGCTACCTCGCGCTGGCGCGGGGGCGATTCGGGGAGGGGTAACTCGGCGGCTGCTCTCATCATTCATAGAAAGGTCCCGGAGGCTACGGCGCAGCTGAGGAAGACCGGAGGTGAACTGATTGAAAAGGGGGAGCATGGTAAACTAAATCTTCAGCAGCTCCTTAACGGGAATTGCTAATTTGTCGCAAACCCGTATATTTAAGGGCGCAAACCCCTTCCTTCAGGGAATGTAAAAAAAGAAAGGGGGCCCCCCTCTTTTAAAGGGAAATCGGTGGGATTGGTGGTACCCGAAACCTAACCCTCGAAGCTAAAAAGAAAAAAGATGATAAGAAGAAGGCAAAGGTCGCCCCCTTCCCAGAAGCTTACGCAAGATAAGGGCGAGATTTTCTAGGAAATATGCTTGTTCTTAATCTATCCCAATGCATTGGATCAATTGGAGGGGAAAGGCATGGCATAGAAAGGCGGAAAAACCGATGTTAGAGCGGAGAAACCGCCGCAAATAGCGGGGAAAAAGAGGGTAGGTCTCCGGATAAAGAACGTGTTCCGTGGGAGAAAAGGGAGAAAAAGGTGGGGAGCAGCGGATTTAACGCCTCACACCACAAGATTATACTAAGCAATTTGTTTTGAATAAGTCAATCCCAAAAAGTCAGGATTTTTTTTCTGCGTCTACTGATGCTAATTCGGATGCTTTTGAAACGGCCTTTGGTTTGGCGTCTGTGGCTCTTTTGATTGATTCGTAAACCGGGTGCTTCGGCTTCATACGTGGGATTTTGAGAAGCCTTCTAAGCCCACCCACTGCCCCCGGCTCACGCATCTTACTATAAAAGAAATTTATAGCGACCTTGCCCTCTCTCTTCCTTCCCCATTCACGGCTCATGGTTTCAAAGCATTTAAATAAGACAAGACGGGGAGGGTGTGGAGTGAGCCTAGAGTATAGGCAGACTCCCTCTGAGACTCTCAACTGGGGAAGTTCTTCCAAAGTCTTAAGTATATGACTCCGCAGAAGAGAAGGAAGCCCATCTCTCTCTTTGTCAGTTTCACCAACTCGTACCTTATTAAGTTCGTGGAGTGGGCTTCGTTCGGCTTACATATTTCCACTCTGATCATATGTCTTTCTTCTATGAATTGACTCTGCCGCCCTAGAGATAGAGCTTCGTGGAAAAAGCCGTTATCGCGGGCCATCCTTTCTAAGTTTGTGGTCAGGTACCCTTGCGGATGAAGCTGAACAAGCACAGCGGAATCAGACTTCGAACTGAAAGCTTAAAGAACACGCTTCCAGCAAACAAACGACAACAATAGCACAGAGTCCCCGCTCAAGCTGATAGAAGAATCGGAACGCCGCTAACGCTGCGCCCGTATGGAGCGAAGAAGCTGATATCGCAGTTGGCCCGCTTTCCGCATGCCAGCCTTAGGACAGAGCGGTCGACGAGAGCCGTCATATAACCGATTGTCCTGTTGGGTCCGTCGCTCCTTTTCTAATCAGCTGTGCAGACCTTACCCTGCCCGAAGGAAAGCCCCCGAAATTTGTTGATATCGTACCCGTTTTGAACCGATCGGGTTGAGCTGCTATTCTATTGTTGCTTGCTATTCGAAGAGTGGATCTGTGCTCAGCTGGATTCGTTGGACCACTTTCTTCTTCATCTGATGTCAGATGGGAAGTTGGTCAGTCTGGTTCGAATCAAGGAACGGAATCCGGTTCTACAGGGTAGCGTTCGCCCGACTAAAAGAAACGAAAGCCTTGCCAGCTAGACGACGGCATTCCAAGAAGCAACTTCCTATGGGAGGGTCCCCTATTGATGAATCACTCGAAAGGAATTTCACCGCTCCGTGGGGAATTCCCTTTGTTCTTTCAGGTCGAGTGTAGCGAAGGTACCCGTAACCCGGAACTGCCCGTAACGAAAGGACTCGAAACCGAAAGGAAGGATAGATACGAAAAGGTAAGCGGTTAGGTTGCGGGAAAGGTGAGCTGGACACTTGAAAAAGCAGCTTCGTGAAAACCAAGTTCTTTCAAGGTACTCCAATCCTTGTGAGAGGCAACCGAGTCTTTGTCCCACGATGGGCAAACTTGAGGAAAGAGTTAAGCCGTTGCGCGCTAGCGCTAGCACTTATTGAATCAAAGACGAGAGGGACTGAGGCCAAAGCCTTCCTGAGCGGAAATACAATTAATCGCAGCTAGCGCGCCCCTATAAGCCAACAACCAACTCCCCAATCCGTCCACTCAAGCTTTCCCGGGTTGAAAGAAAGCTTTTTGTCTATAGCCAAGCGGAACTTCAAAGACTCAAGGGTGCAGGCGCGCAATCAAGCACAGTGCTAGAAATAGTACATCCATCGAAAGGAAGGGCGGTGTTTGGGTATAGAGCGGAATTGTTTCATAATTAAGTATAGTATATAGCTAGGGTGGTAAGAATACCATACCTCTATACTTAACATGGGAAATCCCACAAACCTATTTTCATAGTAGGAAGTGATCCATGCGAGGTGAGGTGCACGAACGATTTCTGTGATGCTATCAGGGAGGAAATACAGTTAAGGATGTTCCCACTTGACATTGACTTGACACCAATCGTCTGCATCTCTGTCTGGGAGGGCCTGCCGTGAGGAGACTTTCTTTCACGGTAGGCGAAGGTAAGGTGGGACGCGGGCTTACCTTCGCTTCCCTTAATGACTTGTTCTATGAGTGAGGATGGTCGTAGATCAGGGGAAATTCATACACCTAGGGGTAGCCACCAGGAGGATGATAAACTTTCTGTAGAAGAGTCCTCGGGAGCATTTTTATCTTCTGAATCGAATGTAGGGGGCCAAAGGAAAGGCAAAAAAGCCAAAAAGCAAAATAGGAAAGCTCGGGGAAGTAGCAGCTCCAAAGGGGGAGGGGGTCCTTCCCAAAACCCCCCTTTATGATTAGTCTCGGTTGCTGGAATGTGAGGTTGGTCGTAGATCCGCCCTCAAAACAAAGGGAGGTTACGACATCTCCTAAAGAATAATAATCTTAGTTTGTGTGGCCTTGTGGAAACACAAGTAAGATCCATCAATAAAGACATGATTAGCAGGAAGGTTTTTTGGGATTGGGAGGTTATTGATAATTATGACCATGCATTGTTGGGCAGAATTTTGGTTGGTTGGGATCCGTTGATTCTAAAAGTTACCCCTATGTACAGAAGTGATCAGATTATCCATGTGTTTTGCAGCTTCATAAATAAGAAAGGGGATTTCTGGGCGTCTGTTTGTTATGGTTCGAATGAAGTTAATCTGAGGAAGGCTTTGTGGGCTGATTTGAAGAGAATGAGCAGTGTAGTGATTGACCAAGCCTGGATTGTTATGGGAGATTTGAATTCTTCTAGATTCCATGAGGAAAAGATGGGTGGGAGTGGGAGAAGCCATAATACTTACCTCCACCAATGCTTGTTAGATATAGATCTGTTTGACATCCCTTTTAAGGGCCCGCTCTACACTTGGTCCAACCGCAGAGATAGTGAGCAGATTATTGCCAGGAAGCTTGACAGAGTGTTGGTTAATCACAGTTGGCTTGCTACCTTCCCGAACTCTGAAGCAGACTTCACAGGGCCAGGTATTTCTGATCATACCCCGGGGATAGTTACCATCAGGCAGAAGTGGGAAGAAGCCTTTCAAATTCTATAATTTCTGGACCTCCCACGAAGAGTTTGCCCCTTTGGTTGAGCAAGTTTGGAGTACTCCAGTGGAGGGTACTCCTATGTTCAGGCTGTGCACCAAGCTGAAACGTCTCAAGGCTGAATTGAAGATCTTTAATTCCAAACACTATGGTAGCATCAACTCTAAGGTTGCCCAAGCTAGAGAGGACCTTACTAGATTGCAGTTACTCCACTTGCAGGATCCTTCCAACTCTGACCTAGCAAATGCAGAAAAAGAGAGTTTGAAAGTTTTTACTCATTTCACTCTTATGGAAGAGGCCTACCTCAAACAGAAGTCCAGAATTCAGTGACTGAAGCTGGGGGATAGTAACACGGGGTTTTTTCACAAGGTGGTGAGAGCTAGGCAGTCCAAGAACAGATTGTTGAGTGTTTACAATGCCGAGGGGGAGAAGTTGGAAGACCATAAAGCTGTTAGTCAAGAGGCTGTCTCCTTTTTCCAGCATCTTTTTGGTGGTGACCCTACTTTGGAAAGAGAGTTGGTGGCAGAGATTAGAGGGATTTTTTATTTCACCTTTTCCCAGGAGGACAGATGCCTTTTGTCCCTTCCCGTGGAAGCAGAGGAAATGAAAAGAACTATGTTCTCCCTTAACAGTAACAAGGCCCCGGGCCCAGATGGGTATTCTGCCCACTTCTTCAAAAGTGCTTGGGAGATTGTGAGTCAGGATGTGATAGAAGCCATAAAGTCTTTCTTTGCTTCAGGCAAGCTTCTAAGGGAAGTTAACTCCACTATCATGGTTTTGGTGCCTAAAGTGCCTAATCCTACAGTCATGGGAGATTTTCGGCCTATTTCCTGCTGCAATACGATCTATAAGTGTATTACCAAGTTGATTGCTAATAGGATCAAAGGCTTGCTTCCCAAGATCATTAGCCCCACCCAGTCTGCTTTTGTTGAAGGGAGGAAGATTAAAGATAATGTCCTTTTGGCTCAGGAACTCCTTAGAAACTACCACAGGAAGACAGGGAAGCCTCGGTGTGCCATCAAAATGGATTTGAAGAAAGCCTACGACTCAGTGCATTGGGATTTCATTCTGGGGATTTTGAAAGCTGTTGACCTTCCTGCCCATCTGATTGAGTGCATTGCGGCTTGTATCACCACCCCCAAGTTCTCGGTCTCCATCAATGGGGGGCTTGAGGGCTATTTCTCCGGAGGGAAGGGGCTGAGACAAGGGGATCCACTTTCCCCCTATCTGTTTGTTCTTGCTATGGAAGTCTTTTCCAGGATCCTTGCCAAAGCTTCTAGTAATGGAAGGTTCTCTCACCACCCGAGATGTGCTAAGCTGGATTTGACTCACCTTTGTTTTGCTGATGATCTCCTGTTATTCTGCCAAGGAGATCTCCAATCAGCCTCTGTCATTAAAGATAGTTTTTATTCCTTTTCTGCTCTCTCAGGGTTGATGGCAAATCCTGACAAAAGCCAATTTTTCAGTGCTGGGATGGATGAAGATACTAAGCACAATGTTGAGAACCTTTTTGGCTTCAAAGAAGGGACCTTGCCCATCAAGTATCTTGGAGTGCCCCTTATTTCCACTAGACTCACAGCCAGAGACTGTAGGCCTCTCATTGATAAGATTACCAACAGGGTTGAATCTTGGACTAGCAAACGGCTTTCCTATGCGGGTAGACTTCAGCTCATCAGATCAGTGTTGTTCAGTATTCAGGTCTACTGGAGTAGCATTTTAATTTTGCCGAAGGAAGTGTGCAAGGTTATTGACCAGATCCTCAGATCTTTCCTCTGGCATGGTGCAGTTGGGATCTCTAAGGCTGCCAAGGTGGCTTGGGACGTGGTCTGCCTCCCGAGAGAGGAAGGAGGGCTTGGCCTCAAGAGAGTTCATGATTGGAATAAGGCGGCTATTACCAGACATTTGTGGAACATTGCCTCTAACTCACATACCATCTGGACTTCCTGGATTAATAGTTACCTCTTGAAAGGTAGGAGTGTGTGGGGCATCCCCGTTCCCAATGACTGTTCCTGGAATTGGAGGAAATTGCTTAACTTGAGGGACACTGTGAGACCTTTCATCCGGTCCAAAGTGGGTAATGGGGAGGGTACTTTGCTTTGGTTCGACAACTGGCATCCTTTCGGTCCCATTGTTCAGAAGTATGGTAGTAGAATCTGTTATGATGCTGCTATTCCGGTCTATGCCAAAGTCAACACAATTATTGAAGATAACAGGTGGAAGTGGCCGGCGGCTAGATCTTGGAAGCTTGATGAGCTGGCAAACAACTTGCCCCCCTCCTTGCTCCCTAGGCCTGACCTTCCTGACTCAGTTAGTTGGGTTCCTGGGATTGGAGGTGTGTTCTCGGTCTCTTCTGCTTGGAATGCGTTCAGAACTGTTCAGCCTAATGTTTTTTGGGATAAGTTGGTGTGGCACTATATGGCTATTCCTAGACATGCTTTCATTGTTTGGCTTGCTATTAAGAATGGCCTGGCCACTCAGGATAAACTTAAAAAATGGGGTATCATTCCTCAGGCTAAGTGTTTGATGTGTAATGACCCTATTGAAACCATTGATCACCTGTTCTTTTCTTGCCCGGTGGCTAAAGGAGTATGGGCCACGGTCTATAACCAATGCTGCCTTAACAGGTCCCCGGGGTGTTGGGAGAGTGAGCTTTTGTGGGCTGCTAATCAGTTTAAAGGCAAGGGCTTCCCTTCTTTGGTTAGGAAAATTGCGTGGGGTGCTACCATCTACCATATTTGGAGAGAGAGAAATGCCCGCTTGTATAAGACTGAATACAAATGCAAGGAAGAGGTTCTTAAAGCTATAAAGGATGATGTGAGATTTAGATGTGCCTCCATTCCTAGCATTCGAGATGATCCCACCAACAGAGAGATTTGTTGGAATTGGAATATTCCTTTTTCTCTTTTTGGCTTCCATGGTGCTTGAGTTCTTGGTTTGGCTTAATTGTGGTGTAGGGTGGCTGCGGGTCTATTGTCAGATCTCTCAGTGGTTTGAGCAGTTGAGGGAGGCTATGACTTGGTTTGGGCTTTGGGCTCTTTGCCATGAGATTTTGTTGCTTCAGATGGTGGCCGTGAGGTGGCAGTGCATGGAGTTGTTCCTGAGGCAGTGGCTGGGGGTTTGGGGATTTGCTTGGCTGGTTTGTTAGCTACTCTGGGTCTGGTGTACTGCACTAGGTGGATCTGGCTAGGCTGCGTCTCTTTTTGGTTGACTAGTCTATGGATTAGGGGGGTGGTGTCTTTGAGCTTCAGTGGGGGTTCCTGTTTGCTACCAGTGGCTGCTGTTTTGTTGGACAGTGGATGCTCTCTCCACGTTTTCTACAGTGGCTTCAGTGGTTATGGGGCGGGTTGTTTTCTCCTCTTTTCTGCGCTGTCTTGGTTTTCCCTTGCAGGTTGGATTTGAGAGCTTTGGAGGTTGGGTGGTGGATAGGAGTGACTCAAACCGTGTTGCTCTTGTGCTTGAACTGCAGCGTTTGGCTGGTGGAGGTTGTATTCTCAGGGATCATAGAGGTAACATGGTATATGCTTTGTCGAACTTTTATGGCTTGTCCTCGACAATCCCTATGGAGCATACTCAGCTTGTAGATGCTTTGACCGAATATACAAATCCTGACTAGAATAAGATTTCAGAATGGTTGTTGAGGAGAGCTTTGTGGAGAAGGCTGGAGGAGCTACTTCGGCTGTAGAACTATCTGATATGCAAGATGTTTATACTTTAATATAAAGGAAGGAGATAAGCATTCCGATGTAGTGGTGCAAAACGAAGGGGTTGGAGTCGTTATAGAGGCTGGTTCTGATAAGCAGAATGAGTCTCCTTCAAAGAATATATCAGAGGGTTCATTTTTTTCTCAAGAGAATAGGGACGGGTCTAGTAGCGGGCAAAGCAGAGATGGCTCGAAGTACAATTTGAGGTCTGGTGGAAGGTTTAAGAGGAAAGCTGGCATGACTGTCTGACTGTCTTAAGCATAAGCGGTAAGAAGAAAAAAAAAGCTACGAGCTCCACTTTACGCAGCGAGAACAACAAAGTGCTATAATATAACGCGCTGTAGTTTTTCAGCAGCGTCAGGTTGGCCCCCATTTGAGTATTGAGTAGTGGCGTTTTGTTTCATAAAGTAAAGTAAGCTAGAAGTTTATAATTAGTTTTTCAGCAGGCTCCTGCGAGCCAATTTTCAACTAAGGGTAAGGAAGAATTCACCAAAGCAATGGAATGATCAGTGCCAGCTTCGATAGAATTCAAAAGTGCCTTCTAAATCCACCCACGCGCCCACTCCGGGCCGACCCCTGATTATGTCTCTTTCGGTGAACGAGAACTCAATGGGCAGCGTCCTTGGTCAACATGACGAGACAGGGAGAAAGGAGCGAGCCATCTATTACCTTACCTAAGTAAGAAGTTCACAGATTACGAGTCTCGTTATTCATCTCTAGAGAAGACCGCTCTCACGTGGGCCACTCAGAGATTGCGCCACTACCTACTAGCCTACCCGTTGATTCTAATTTAACGCATGGACCCACTCAAGTCTCTTTTCGAGAAGCCTGCGCTAACGGGAAGAACGGCGAAGTGGCAGATGCTTCTGTCGGAATCTGACATCAAATTCATGACTCGAAAGGCCATCAAGAGGCAGTAGCAGATCACCTCGCATCATCACCCCTTCCGGCCTACGAGCCCATGCAGTTGGAGTTCCCCGACGAAGCTATCCTTAACCTCGATGAAGAAGAGGCACCAGCAGGTTGGCAAATGTGCTTTTCTTTCTTTGACGGCGCGTGTAACCAAAATGGCAGTTGAATAGGGGCAGTTTTTATTTAACCAGAGGAGGCACATATTCCGGTATCGGTCAAGCTAACCACAACATCGCAGAATATGAGGTCATCGGTTTGCGTGCTGCTTTAGAACTCGGCATCGAAGAGATCAGTGTATTTGGAGACTCGGCTCTGATTATTTTTCAGACAAAAGGCGAATGGAAAACCAGAGATGAATGAGAAGCTCATTCCGTACCATGAGTACCTGGAAGAGTTGATCAAACAGTTCAAGGCTATCTCTTTCACCTACATGAAGAGGACAAGGAACCAGTTTGCAGATGCACTTGCCACGCTAGCTTCGATGATCGAGATACCGGAAGGAGTGGACGTACGGCCCATTGAAGTAATGCAGCAAGACAGTCCATCCTATTGCAATCAGATTGAAGAAGCAGCAACTCCAGGTGGACTTCCATGGTACCACGACATCAAGGCATACCTAGAAGAGCGGTCCTCCTGATGCGACAGTAGGCGATAAGAGGACCGGCTCGCCTCTCAATTTGTCATCTTAGGAGATGATGTCCTGTCCTATACAAAAGATCTCCCAACAACATCCTCCTTAGCTTAGATGAGAGAGAGGCCCAGCAGGTGATGATAGAAGTCCATGAGGGAGTGTGTGGGCCCCACTGGCCACATGCTCGCAAAAAAAGATCGTCATCATGGGTTATTACTGGTCTGGAGACAGACTGCTGCCAGCACGTCAGGAAGTGCCATCTCTGCCAGATCTATTCAAACCAAGTCAATGCACCGCCGTCAGACTTGCATAACCTAACCACTCCCTGGCCTTTTGCTATGTGGGGCCTCGACGTCATCGGACCAATCAATCCAAAAGCATCAAATGGCCATGAGTTCATCCTTGTGGCAATAGATTATTTCACCAAAAAAATGGATAGAGGCAGCCTCGTATACAACAGTGACGGCCAATCATGTAGCTCGGTTTTTGTTTGAAGAAGGAGATCAGCAGATCTCTGGCATGCACGGTTGGCCCATGTCAACTATGAACGACTAAAGGTGATGATGCGGAAAGAGATGGTCCGTGGCCTCCCGTCAATTCCTTTTCATTGACGGGACTGTGTGCGCTGGGTGCCAGTTTGTTTGGTAAGGCGCACAGGAAAAAGTCGGAGGCACAGTCGACAAGACCACTGGAGCTCATTCACTCAGATGTATTTGGGAGAGACTTTCGACTCCCTCACTCATGTCAAGTCAAGGTAAGCAATATATGCTTACATTTATTGATGACTACTCGCGGTACGTTTGGATCTATCTCCTGACCGCAAAATCGGAGGTTCGTCGAGTTCAGTGGTGGAAAATGAGTTTGGTGAAAGAATCAAATGGCTGCGGACAGATAATGGAGGCGAGTATACGTCTCACGAGTTCAGTGCGTATCTGAAGAAGCACGGAATTCGAAGTTTTCCAGCCCTCCGCAGGAGTTGCAGAGAGAAAGAATCGTCACCTTGGTGAGACTTGTCGAAGCATGATGCATGCGAAGAATGTACAGCCGGGCCGAGTGTATGATGACAGCGGCTCATGTCATCAATAGACTACCGCAGGCAAAGCGTCGGCTTTCGCTCGCCTTATCAGGTTCTCTACAAGAGAAGGCCGACTGTATCACACTTCTGAGTGTGCGGGTGTGTCTGTTACGTGTTTGTACCCGAGCAGCTGCGGACGAAGCTAGAAAAGAAGAGAAGGCTATCCGGTGCATCTTTATCGGCTAGGATTCGCAAAAGAAAGGGTGGAGGTGTGTGGACCACCAAGAAAGCTTATATCTCTCGGCACGTTGTATTTGACGATGCCTCGTCATGATGGTCTACTGAGAAAGTGGTACTACCAGATACAGAATTCTTAGACAGAACGATGCGAGCGTTGTTCCTGAGGAAATTCCTGTTGCTAGTGACTCAAGACCAGTGGAGTCACCGAGATCGAGTTCACGAACTGATAGTTCGCTGAGCCCGTGGAAGACAGGTGTTCGGGAGTCAGGAAGCCCAAGGCTCGCAACTCCGGAAGTGTCGTCGCTGAGGGAGATTTGATATCTGCCCTTTTATTCCTCCTGTATATCTTTCATTCCAGAACCCAGCAAGGCTCACGGACAACTAAACTCATTCTTATCTTATTCTTATAGGGACCGATCTACCAACTTTTTTTTGATGCAGACAAACCGGAAGAGTATGTTACTAGGATAAAGTAGCATTCTCTCTATTTTATTATTATTATAACCATCACTGATACCGCTAACTAAAAAAAAGGTATAGGCAGGATGAAAGATGTGGTTCAGGGATTCTTTTCAGTCTATTTCCCTCCCCGGCTAGAAGTTCCCGGAGAAGGGACGGAAAGAGGAGCAGTTTTTATTTTTTTGCTAAGATCAGCTGGCCGGTCAGCGATAAGGGAAAGTTAATAGAGCTTGTCCGGCACAGCACATGCGACGTCCTTCCCCACTGAATCCGCTCATTCGGAAAAACATATCTTTCTTCCCACGGCTGAGACAAAACCGCCCCATTCGCTCATGGCTCGCCCCTGTAGCTGTTGGGCTTATGCACTCTGGTGCGCTAAAATACGTCATGGTTTTTTGGTTTTCTGGGTAGTCACCGGAGCCATAATAAAATCAGACCTGTGAGACCTCCCAGGATCCAGCTTGGAAAAGCTATTGGATTATCAGTCAATATGGGTGGCCGATAAAACAACCCTCGAGAAGACACAATGTCAAAACATTTCCATAGAATGCCGTACTTATTCAATATATTAATAATTATATATAAGTCGATGAAAATGACGGCGCTTCCAGGACGTTTCGACAACCGGTCCATCGAAGAGCTCCTGGACTTGCACATCAGGCTTTAAAGCTACCGTGTGGTACCAGTAGAGCTGCTCGAGCCACGCCACATCTTAACCCAATTACGAATTGACGGTACGCTCAAGGATTTCCACTTCCCCATCAAAGGTGAGATCCTCAGGAGGTCACTTCAGCTCCTTTGGCTTTCACTCTCGTCGGACGTAGTCCACTATCAGACCCTTCAACGTGACGGATTGAGGGGGCTGCCCCGCCCCAACCAAAACTCTAATGGGAGTGGAGAATCACGGCCAGGTTTTCCCAAGACCACAAACAAGCGTTCGAGAACGCCGATGCGGAAGCGAACTAAGAGTCCGATAACCAGCTCCACCTAAACGAGCAAGTACACTTTCTTAATTGAGTACTTGTCACGAAGGAGAGCTAATCCCAGAGTCCATCTGGACATTCTCAATGCTCGAACTGATACTGGAGATAAATCTAAAGTACCCCCTCGCACAAAGAATCTCTTAGCGAACTCAAAGACCCCTGTGTTAGAGATCAAGGACTTTTGGTGAGAAATAGTGAGTCCCAAATCCGCTAACACACTCGCATACTCAGAAGCAACCCGCGATAACAATGTCATCACCTAACCTAATACAGCATAGGCCTGAAACCGGCGACCGGGATAAAGCCGCTCCGCTGCCAACCACACTACCATATATATGATGTGATAGTGTGAACAAAGGCCAAGAAGAGTAGTATCCGAGAGGTTGCCCAGTGACAAAGCAGACAGCTGCCGGCTTGGGTAGCACTGAGAAAGTGTTATACCCCCATGTAGTCTGGACACGGAACTTGCCAAGGTAGGTCCAAATTGACATGATTGCCATTAACAATGTTAACGGCCACCGATCCGTAGCGTTCTTCAGATCATAGCAAGAAACATCACTGAACCCTTTTAACCGGGACAAAGGTCCCTCTCTCTAAACCATCGGTCGGTATTAAACAGAGCGTATCCATCAACCAATCATGGTACGGGCGCAGCAACCTCTGATTTTAATAGTTGCCTATGGCAAAGATCCTTCTAGGTTTTCGGCTTCCACCATTCCAATCCTACCGAAATGAATAGGAAATTCTGGAAGGGCGCTATGAGCCGGTAAATACCTTCCCACGCACCTATCGAACCAATCAAGGTCACGATTTGCCCAGAAAGTGTTCATAGGATCAAAGGCGTATCCCAAAGCATGCCTGCTTTCAGACGCTCAGCTCGTGCTTCTTTCGAGGAATTGGTTACACTCCACTTAAATAAAGGTACTTTCAGGTACCCTAATCAAATCAAAAGTATACCTAACTCCTAAACTAAAGACTTAGTCCCTTCAAAAACCTTAATTAGCGTATGTAACCATAGAACGAGTACAGCAAAGAGGGAAGGTTTCGGGAAATAGAGGGATGAAATGCTCTTCCCGTTGCACCGAGCCTACTGGAACAAGGCGGGACGCTTGCAATTCCCTTCGTTTGAGTCTGGTAGAAGAATCGCTATTGCTAGCAAATCGATACCTGAAATGCTTTACTCAGAAGACGGCTATGGTCGGCGAGGGAAACCGGGCAGCAGAAAGTCCCGTCTGACCCTCGCGCCTGCATGCTAAGGGAAGGAAAGAAAAGTAGACCCAAAAGGGAGCTTTCCTCATACTTTCAAGGTCGAATTTCAATGTCAGGGAATGGGATCTAAGGGAATGGAAGGTAGATAATGGTTAGGAATGGTTAGGTCACATGGGAATGGAAGGTACTCTACATAGTATCTGTTAGGAATCGAATATCTGGTATGGGCTCAAGGGAATCAGTGCTCGGGATCAGTTCTTGGCATCGGTTCAAGCATCGGTGCACGGTACAGTAGTGGCATTAGTAGCATCATTAAGAGCAGGCGCAGGAGTTTTACCTTAAATTTTTTCTGTTTTGGATGCGCCGTCAAACAAAGTACATTTCCTACTTTTTAAATCCGGCCTCGACCGTAAAGACTTCGTTGCTAATGTTCCGGTCTTCAAACAAGAACTAGGGGGCTCGTTCGACCGGTTAGACGTGAGGTCGAACATGTCCCGCTTCGCCTTATGACACTAACCTTAGTGTCCATATATTGATTGTCGCGGGAAAAAGGCGCTCAGATGCGCTTACAGTCTTATTATTTTTTTAATTATTTTTGTGTTTTTTATTATAGAATAGACTCACTTCCGGCGCTCGCACACCACCCGCCGTGGCCTTTCTTCAGTCGCTATGTTGCCTACAAGAGCGCTTAGAACATAGTCGAGTGTAAACCGGTAGACGAACCCGCATGGATGATTGAATGAGAACGGAGTTCTAAATGAAGGCTTTCCACACTAGACGGAGAGTACCATCGAACAAGAATGCAAGTAGGATCAAGCTCTTAAGGCATGCTCCCGCTTTTCTACAAATAGAGCCGTAGAGCTGTCTTAAGACTATTGAAACACGACCTCTCCTAAGGAGTCGGCATCCATTATGTGAAAGTTGGGTCACATCGCGGATGTACAACATTGGAGATAGATCTCCTACTCCTTCACTTCGAAAAGGTATAACCTTCTCTCCAGCTCAAGAAAACGGAGATCTTTTTCCAAAAAGGAAGTAGATCCTTTCACTTTCATTACAACCAACTTCAACCTAAATGGGAAGATCGTCCGACATGTTAAACAGTTGCTAAAGCAGCATACCGAAAAAGTCCATCTCAACAACCTTCAACATAAAACGAGAAGTGGTTTAGGGAAAGACCCCTTTTGGATCTAGCGGAGATGATCCTATCCCCTCGCTGGTTACCCGAGGAACCTATTTAGAGGTCCAGTCTGCGCTTCCCCTCAAACTGCTAATTTTGGCCATGTGTCAAAGAAGAGGTTCACCCCTGCCCTCGACGTTATATATGGCCCGGCGAGACAGGCTTTAGGCTTTGATATTGAATTGAATCATCTCCAATCCGGGGCGGCGGTCAGATCCGTCGAGGTTGTATCTCTCCCTGGACGCGGAACCGGCCTCGGGCTCGCCGAATAGGAAAGTAGATTCACTGGTACATAGAAGTCGAAATGGAGAGGAAACATCGGAAGAATGCACTATTCTCTCTGCGAAAAGAGAAGAAGACGTAGAATGTATTCCTCTAGGAAAGAATGGAAACCTCGGGAGAGTCACTGAAGAAAGGAAAGAAAATCACGAAACAAGCAACGGAAGGCCCCTATTGAACAAGCAACGGATGAGCAGCTTGAAAGCAACGGATGAGCAAACAAGCAACGGAGCAAGAATCTAATCGAAGCGCGTGAGCGCTTGCTTACTAAGCAAGAAAAGGCCTTTTTCGAGACAAAAGAGGCTTACGTATCTTCTTCCCTTATCAGAACGCTTTGACCGTTTGCCATAGTTACAGAGATTCCAGATTCGCGGGAATCAATATAAATCATTTGTTTGTGGACAGAAAGGAAAGATTACGACTCTTTCCGATAGATAACCAAAGAGCGGACAGGAGCAAGCCAGAGACCTATTCCATATGAGCTAGCTAGCCAATGAGATGAGCTACCCATTGAGGGAGCTTAAACCGATGTCCCTATGTGCCAGCCGTTACCTTCCTTTCAGATAGGTCCTTCCTTGCGTACTATACTTATTGAATTCCAAACGGCCTATCTTTTGCATTTGAAGGGACCTATCGTGACCCTAAAGACCCCGTAAACTCGCGATTTAGCAAATAAAAAGGGCCATGAAGAACGTTTTCTATAAACCGAGATGAGAGATAAGCGGGATGAGCTAAGCTAAACAGAAAATCGATTCGCTAAACAGATGCGAGAGTTCACGGATGACCGATCGATACAGTACGAGAGATTCCCCGGGAAGTATTTCAAAAAAGGAATGAGCGCTCTGCCCTAGCGAAGACGCACGGGAGAGATTCACCAAACTAGGGACATATTCCGGATGACAGCTCGACCGATTAAAGCGATCGATGAGCTAAACAGAGGATCCCTACTTGATACGAAAGAGAACAGGAACTTAACTCATACTGAAATACTTCAATCGATGATTCAACTCCTAGCTTCAACGGAAGACTTTATCTTGATTCAAGTGGAATTCAAAAATCGATATTGAATTAGCGGAATCGCTATTCCATTGCTTCAGCCTACCAGACTTATTAGATATCTTTTTTATAAAAGAGCTTAACGAATACTTCAATCGATGAACTCCTTGCTGCATCGATGCTCGAGGAAGCAAGAGCGGGATGAGTGCCAACTACAACTACTAATGCTAATGGAAGCCCCTTTCTTGCTCCTGCAACTCTCGAACTAGAGGAAGGAAAGCGCTATACCCACCCACGGAAGAAGCGAGGACGGGAATCTTGTACTGATTAAGCGGGAAGACCGATCTATTTCATTAAAGGAAGAAGGGGATTCGCAGGCAGGAAAAGATCAATAAACAGAAGGCCAAGGAGCAAAAGCCACTCATCAATTGCTTGTGAAATGCGGATGAGCACGGGCAGGTTATACACTTTCCCAAAGAAAGCGGTAAATTCAAAATGAGATAAGAGATGTTAGCATTAGCGGAAGATTGATCCTATAGCCTTACCCACTATCAAGCGGTTGAGGATCTACCACTCAAGAGATGATATGCTTACCCGTGAAGACGAAAGTTTACCGTGTTGGCAAATCCGGTCTCAAAAGCCGCCCAATTATCGTATTTTCAAGCCACTAGTTTTCCCCCCAGGAAAGTTTCGTTTTTACTTAAGAAAGATGGCGCCTCTAAAAGGATGTCTTCAATTTAATCAGCAGCCAAGGCCAAGACCAGAAGAGAGAGTCCTACCATCACGAGGGATTCGAGATAAAGAGATGGCAAGCCGGAAGGACGACGGGAGATGATCGTTCGGACAGGAGATGTGGACGAGTTTTAGCCTAGCTCCAAGAAGAAGGTACCGGGACCTCATTGAGCACAAGATTTGAGCGGTTAATGGAGAGCACCAAACTCATGCGTTGGCTTTGGGGCGAGGATCAAGGAGGCCGGATTTACCTTTATGAACCTCAGCGTGAAGTGGTCGGGTTCACTCCTCCTATTGCCTTTACCCAGCGGCAAGACGCTTAGTTTTGTCGGAAAGGGAATGCTTCTTCCCCTCTACTGTGCGGGTGCTAAGACTAGGCGAAGAATTAAATGAATCAGTTCGCTTGACCAACCCGAGCCTTCGAGCCTCTAGTTCTTCTGATTTTGCTAACATCCTTCGATGACAGGCCGACCGAAGGAAGACGCACCGGGATCCTACTTCTATCTCATCAGAAGCAGGCGCATAGGCTATAGAATATAGAATCCCACCTTCTACTCTATCAGCTACTGTGCCTAATTTTTAGCTTTTTGGTCATAGGTTGCCAGTTTTCGGAGCTCACTTTGCAGGTCAGAACTATCGGAAGACGAAAACTTATTTAGACGAATAGTGTGCCGGTGCCATTACCCCCAAAAACCCTACATTAGCAGTTCGGGTGGAATCAGACATAAACCAAGTCCAAGAAGACCGAGGAGGCCTTGCCTTGGGGAGAAGGTAGCGCACTAATTCTATCCTCCTTTCCTGCTACTAGGGAAGCGCGTGCTACTGCTACTACTTTTGCACCTGCTCCTCCTATTATAGTTGAATGAACTCCTACGCCCTCTTTACTTTACCGCATTTCTGCCTTCTGCAAGAGCTACTGCAAGAGTCATGTTCACTGCTCCTGCACCTCCAACTCCAACAGGAACTTCCGCATCTCTATTCGCATCTTCCTCATATGTAGTCTCTACGCTTGAAAAAAAGTGGATCGCATCTGAAACGACAACAAGTGCGTGCATTTCCCTATCAAAGCCCTTGAACTAACCTTTTAGGCACGAAGGGCATTCTGAGGATGTATTTCATCAGCCATATATTGATTTGTTGAAAACAGCTCCTTCGTCTACCGCGCCTATTTGTATTGCTACAATCATGCTTACCGATATGCAACTGACTGAACAGGACATATGGCCGGGCAGGACGGCTTTGCTTAAGACCGGAATGCTACCCCCGCTCGAACTCACTTTCAACGCTCGAACTCCAGAACTAAACTCAAGTCATTGCTCATTCCCGCTCATGCTTGCTATAACAATTCCCTTGCCTACTAGACTTGTCTAAAAGAAGAAAAGATGCACGAGCCACTCTTTCTCTTATATACGCTATTTGAAGATAGTGATTTGAATGCCTATCCCCTGCCTATGCGCTTGCCTTTACTACCTGCCCTTACCTGCCTGCCTTGAACTACTGCACCTGCGCATACCTTTTCTTGCTCCATCCAGAAGATAGCTTGAACTGGCATTGTGACTACAGATATATAGCCAATAGAAATAAGTATTCCCAAGCTGGAGAGGTGGGAGAGGAGATAAATTGAATTTACAGGCTTTCTACCAATGACCGGAGACCAGAAAGGGGAATAGAGAGATAAGCCTTGAGCGGTCAGACCAATTACGATCGATTCGCTAAACATTCAAGATTCGAGATGAGCTGCTAAAAGAAGGAAGGGCGATAGAGAGAGGTGGAAGGAAGACAGCCTATAATGCATTACCAGAAGGAGAGCTACCAGCTAGCATAGAGCAGAGCGTCTATCCATACTTCAATCTTTAACTAGAGGAAGGGAATCGTTTTTTTAATCAGTCCCGAACACTTGCCCCGGATTCTCCGATGTTTAAGTCGGAAGATCGGGTGGTAAGGGAAAATCCCTTAAGTCATTATAGCTAAAATCTCGGAAAAGAGGCTAAGGCTCTCGCAAATTAAGAAAATAGCAACTTACGGAGAATAAGTTGCTACAGGGAAATATAAGTATACAAGTTGTTGAGTCAAGGAGCGAAGGGCTTCCCGTTGAGGCGAAGCCCGAGCGGAGTTCCTTCGTTGTTGTTGTTGTAAGGTTGAGTTGAAGGAACTATTCTTAAGGGTAATTTCCTTCATACCTAACAGACAGACTTACCTTCCTAAACAACAAGGGAAGGCAAAGACAGGCTAGAGAAGTCAAGCGTAGGGCTTCCCCAAGATAGAAGCCCGAGCGAAGACTTCTGGCTGTGCCGTTACTTTGCTAACTTGAGAAACGGTCGTGTTTCGCCTTACGGGAAGCACTCCCTTCTTGGGATAAAGCAAGGAACTTACTTTTAACAACACTCGTGAAATTTCAGAGGTATGACTTGATAAGCGGTCGTGCTTCGCCTTACGGGCCTTGCCTTTGTTAGTTCTTCTATTTCCTCTCATTGGCTAGCGAGGTACGATTCTTTTCTCTTTCATAGAGATCTTCCCGCTCTTCTTTCCTTGGTACTTTCATTTCAGCAAGTACTTTCCTAAGTCAGTGCCAGAGTTCATGAGTGAATCTCGATCTGTATTCAAGGTATGCCCTTTCCACTTCTGTTATAATAGATGCTTCGGTTGAGCTGATAAGGGCTGGTTAGCGAAATAAATCCTTTGCTTGGTGCCTAGGAGGTCGGAGATCAGAGCGCACTCACATCCCTTGCAGTCACTGATCTTCGACCACCCTACGTTTGCTTCTTCTTGCTTAGAGCTGAAAACCTTCTCAATGGCAATGTGAATTAGTCAAAAACTTGAGTTAGGGGCTGCGAAAAAATCAAATCGTATATAGGTTTTTCATTTTAATGCTTTCTTTATATGTACGGGCCTTTGCTTTTAGACCCGATTTGTCGACTTTTCATCTGCCCAGCTCTTAGCTCGGGGTTCTTGCTTAATGGAATGAGGCGTCCCTTCTTCCTTCTTTCGCAATACTTCCTGTCTCCCATGCTCCGCTTCAATCTCTTGCTTGCTTTGCTTTGGTGCCTGGTCCAAGGAAAGGAGTCCAAGTCTGCCTTCGAATAAGCAATCAAATCACAAAGGCTAGTCGGTCATAGGCTCAGCTCCTAGTTGGGGTGGGGGACTCCCTCTCTTTCAGTGCATTAAGGATTACTTTTAATATGCTCTTAATGGATTTAAAAAAAAAAGAATTCATCTTTGCACAGTAGTCAATTTCCCGCCCGTTCTGCTCCTTGAACAGACCGGCGCTGATATAAAGCTCCATGAGCCTTTCTGTGTCCGGGGAGGCAACACGGACTCCAAAGATCCAGGCCCGGTCTCAAGAGTTGTATCCCCGTCCGAACCCGTACGTACTAGCCTCTCTATACATACTCCCATTCACGTTATTATTCCCGACCTTATTGACATCTCGCTCTGCGTCCGTCCCTTTCCCATATTAATATTAGCCAAGTCTAAGTCCATTGGGTGGGAACCTTTCCCACAGGGTAGTACGGTTAAGCCGAGGCAGGCGAGGTTGTAGGTGAGCGCCTTTCTCGCCCTGCGCATTTGGTTGGCAGGGTGCTCAAGGGCACTTGGTGTGGTCTGATTGGTATATTGGTTGTTCTAAATGAAGGTACTCGAGCCCACAAAAACTTCCATTTTCTATCTTGGCCTCCGAGATTCTTTCGTGCTCTTTCTTGGCTCTGTAGACCGACCAGCGAGGCGTCCCTCCATATGTGGCTTAGCAGGCTCAGCATCAGTAACAATCTAGGCGGCTACCCTGTCTCATATGGGTTGAGAATGTTAGGTCGAGCACCTCCCTCGAGTTGGTGTGTTATCTCAGTACCTATGGCACCAATAACAGGGACAGGGGGCCCAGTCAGCGTACTATAGATTAAAACAAACGTAACCAATCCCAGACCCAACAGGGCAACGTTTTTTCCTTCCCTCGAACCAACAACTCCAGTTTTTCCCAAGTCTGAAGATAGATATGAATCCTCCGCCTCAGATGAGCGGATTATCTAATTTTTCCGCTTTTTGGGTATGTGTCTTTTCCGTTTCCCAGAGATGTGTGTGATCAAAGCCTTTCGGGCGGAATAATATATTACACCGGATTCTGGTATGGTAGCATCGGTAGAAGTACAGCTCGTCCTGACCCGTGAACGGCCTTAGAAAAAGGTCTTTTGCACTTGGGTGACGACATAAGGTTTGACGAGCATTCTCGGGTGGTAGAATGGTGTTGGGACTATTGAGACTGTCGATCTCCAACTTGAAGGTGGGCGGGAGATAGATAAGGCCTGCAAGGGCACTGTCTAGTTCTCGACTCGATTATCTTGTATGAGCTGAGTGGTAGACCAATCCTACCATAACTACAGAGGTGAGGAAGAAAAACAAAGATCAACCTACTACCAAAAAAAAAGGAAAGGTGATACCTCGCTGAAGGCAGCAAGCACCATCCACTTGCTGGAACGAGGCCTTTCTCAACTCTTGGAAAACTAGTGAACCTCTTCCGGTCAAGTCCTTCGTAACTTGACTCCACAGGGCTCATGCAAAAAAGCGACTGGGTTGGTTTGGCCTTTAAAGCTGACCGAAACACGTTATACCTAACGAAAACGCGTAGCTGTGGGACTCTCGCTAGTATTGACCTCCTGGACTAGTACCGATGGTGGCTCCTCATCCGAGGAGTAATGCACCTGTAAAGGGAGGGCATTCAGTCAAGCATCCAATCAGCAGCTGGACTGGGGAATAGATACAAGAATGATTGATTATAGAGTTCCCATCTTTCCCGATTGGCTCTGCTTTTCTCGAATGCAGGTATGAAACGAAACCAGGAAACTCGCCTTAATTAGTAAAGCGGAAACCTTTGGGATAAAGAAGCAAAGAACATCATATATCGTCAATCGCATCGGAAAGAGAGATTGATTCTCCCTTCCGGGCAAGTCCTGAGGAACGTCGACTTGATAGCCTTCATCCCTACCGGGTAAGTGGGAATCTGATTCATTGATTTGATTAAACCTAGCGGGTAGCGCGCTACTTCAAAGCTTGCACCCGGCAACGACTTTAACTCCCTAAATGGAAAGGAAGGAAGGGCAGAGGTAACTCACCAACTGGAGGAGGATATGAAATAGAGCACCAACAACCGTTCCACTCGAGCGGAACTTCTAACTGAAGCTGCTCACGTTTTTCAGCAGGGTCTGGGCTAAGGGGTCCTTTTCCAACCCCTCCCTTATGCGTTCGGGGATGGCCCCTTTGAGTTGGCTCATGGCTGCTATCTCTTCTAACTTTAAGGATGCCAACTCGGCCTTTCTCCCTTCTTAGCCCTCATCGGGTGACGGAAACAAGGACTTGGGTTACGGGAGTGCTTATGCTGTTTATGCCCTGGGTCCGGTCCCAAGCACTCCAATGCCATTTCTTTGTCTTCATCCCAGGCAGGGCGGCCCATCAGTCCGCCGCCAGCAGCATCACTATACCACAATGATAGGAACCAAGGCGGCATGAGGTAACGACACAATAGGCAACGAAGCTATATGTATCGAAGTACGTAGCACCATAGCACTATGTGTGGCTAAGTTAACCGAAGCTGGCATATAGGCGAAGGGACCAGGGCAGAAGGTAGCGAAGCAATATGTGCCTCAGCAGCCTAGGTTGGCTGGTGGTAAAAAGCCCGCCCTTCTTTCTCCTCTCTGCTTGGCTTTGGGGTAGGGACGAGCTGGAGTAAGCCCTTGGTGGTGACCACTTTCCTGCAGCTGGCGTGCTCCTGTTGTTCTAAGGCTCCATAAAATGGCTTCTATCGTACGTGAGCCGGTCGAGTAGCTACGTGGATTGGGAGCAGTAGCGTAGGGGTTTTGTGCAAAGGCCTATAATATATAGGAAGTTCAAACGCCTCAGACCCATCTACTTGCCCTGACCAGTGAACTCCAGCAGAGACGCAACCAAACATACTGGAGGGGCAAACACACTCGTCTTACTCCGGGTCAAATTCTTTACTTACCGCCAAGATAGAAACCTAGGAGCAGCCTCCGCTCAGTCGGGGAGGACTGAGAGACAGTGGTTGGTTGACCCCTATTATTCATTGCCTATCTGATCAACCGGCACCAATAGCCCCGGCCGTGACAAGCCTATTGAGAAGGTTGGGGGAAGCCCCATTCCCGTGTGGAGAAGCGGCGATCGCTGGAGCTAATGAATAGTGCCTAGCCCGTATCGATGCCTATGCACAGCTATAATGAAGACCAGCCCCATAGCAGAGAAGCCAACGCTACGGCAGCAGCTCAGGCATGTGATAGCGACTTTAGGAGATTGTGCTCGTTCCCTCTCGTCCAAAGTTGAAGCGCACATTTACATTTAGAGGAAAGGTTTAAGTTTCTACCGTTCTCCTTACGGATCTACTACGCCACTCCACTCCTTCATTCGCGTGAAGAGCCCTTGCCTTCCCTCATTACATTTGTCTTAGGTTGAACCTTACCCACTTGCTACAGTAGAGTGGCCCCCAGCCTGGGACGGGCCAACCACCCTCGCCTCGCTACCAAGGATGCTATCTAAGAATGCCTTTGGCAACCTTTCTTACAGAGCGGCAAGGACTTCAATCCAAAAACATGTGTGAAACCTTATAGCCTACTCAGTCGCAAAGCGAGATGATCCAAATAGGCATGGCTTCTAGGGGGAAGGAGCAACGTGACTTGCCCGCTAAACGTCCCACTCCCTAAACTTACCGCACATTGTATAGCCACTGAACGGTTTAACCTTTTCTACCACCCTTTCACGGTCCGCAATCACTCTAGAGCACTTACACTTTATAGCTCGGACCCCCTTAGGCCAATACATATATGGGGCAAAGATATAGGGGAAAGGACCCCTTTTGAAATGAAATCAAAAAGATAGGCTTGCAGAACTCACATAAGTACCGCCATTGGTTAGTTTCATCCAGGTATAATAGCTCATGATCGCTTTAGGGTCCATGGGAATCCATTCCTAGTATCCTGCTGCTGCCAACCAAAAAGACTGGCTTCACAAGCACAAGATAGCCCAACCACTCACCCCTATTTTATCTCTCTCCTTCGGACCCTCAATATAAAGAGTTATTATCTATATCTATAAATTAGAAATGAATTTGGGAATGCTCTTCAATCGATCAATCTATTTAGCAGGTATAGCACCTTAATTCCTGCACAAAAGAGCGAAATTCGAGGTTCGCTCTTTATCCGGGCCCGGTTAAACGCGTTATATGTACGCACCTTTGATCCAATTACACTATGCACCATATGTACACCAACTGATTCGCTCCGCTGCTTTCGCTATAACCTAGCCCAGTCAAACGCGTTATATATGCATTATATAGTTTACCGTGTGAGCCGTCCACCCACTGCTTATCTCTCTGTCGCGTCATCGCTATCAAGTCACTGATCAATTGCGGAGTCGTTATCACTACAATTGGTATCTAATCGCTACAAGAGACTCGAATTCTCCATTTTTGTTCTCATCTCACTGCGAAGAATACATCGTATAATAACATAACGTAATGCATTTCCCTAGCGACGAGACCATCAAGTAATCGACTTTCAGTGGTTATTGCCCAGACCCGAGAAGCTCCTGGCAATACATGGAATTTTCACCCGGATCTGGGATCAACCTTTAGCTACATGGGCTTAATTGGGAATCACACTCAGTAGAAAGTAGAAAGAGGCTCATTTCTGCATTGGGAACGAATGGAACCAATTACGAATAGAATGAACTTCATTGCTATTTGATGATGATGATTATTTGAACTAAACTATTTGATCATTCATCTAGCTACAAGGGCCAATTCTTCTTCCTTTGCTCTAGAGAGACTGCGGCAGATGAGTGACTTTATGAAATAAGAGCTGGGAGAGCAGGAGTTTAGAACCAAGCTGATCAAGAGAGAGGGCACTCTATTAGGAGCCAATTTCCGATTACCACCTAAAGATGCTCCGGAAGGCACCATAACGATAGATGTTCCAATGACCTGAGTAATCGGCTCCAACAGAAGGGCTTCCTACAGACGGGTAAGCAAGGGAAAATAAAGCCGCCTATCGAGGAATACTTAAGGCGGAACGGGTACAGGAGATAATAAGAAATGCCTGCCTGCTCAACCAATAGGGAGAGACGGTGCCGGCTTATATTGGGTGGACTGGACAACCAGCCATGCTAATAAATGCTTTTTTTTTCATTCCAAAATTTGGATTTGCGATCTCGGGATCGGGTCTCTAAAAAAAAGGTCCACTCCCGAGGAGCTGTCAAACCTCGACTGAAAGGGGAGAGAAGCTTTCGGCTTGACCACGGAGAATAATAGGGAGAAGGGCCAGGCAGAGGCGACATGGTTTCTTTCTTGTGATGGAGGACCCCTTCCATATCATTATGGATGAAAAGCCCCAAGGCCAACTATCCGGAACTATCCTCTTCTATAGACCCTGCATTCGAATAGAACCAGCGCTATGGCTTAGCCGATCTCTGCTACAGTTGTCTTATGCGCTTGGAAAAGACGGACTGGCAAGAGGAGTTAAATGGTGAATCGGGAAGCTAAGCCTTACACACAGGAGGCGTTCGCGAGTACTCTCTTTTCTTTTGAGATTAAGTCGGGCCCTTGTATCCCCAAATGGATCTCCACTCCTAGTGTTTCACATCTAGCATGATTAGTTACTGCTTGGCTTACTATTTCTTACTCTTTTATCCTCCTTCTCTATCAGGGCCATTACACTTCGATTCTATATAATGGGTCTGGGAACAGGATATGGTACAGAAGGTCGGTCTCCTTTTCCAATGCCTAGCATGCTGGCCGACCCTACTCCACTCAGAGCAAGACAGCAGACAAAGCCCCCTTTAGGAACTGGGAACCAGGTAGGCTAGGTGGGTGTCTAATCCGCGTAGAAGCTCCTGGTCGAGTGTCTTAGATTAGAACTGCTTCTGCGATTTGTCCTGTTTGTGGCTCGATCTCCTGTCGTGTTTTATTTAGATAGCAATACTCTCTTTAGGCCCACTCCAAGGCACAAAAGGGCATACTCCTACATCTGCGTATTCGAAGCCTGATTGAACCGCGGGTAGCTTGTATGATGCCAAAGTGAAGAAGCGTCAGGCTCGACTGTTAGCGCTTCTCCCTACTTATAAGTAAGTGAAATCCCCATAAATGGAATGAAAGCACACCATTCCAAAAAGGGGCCTTGTTGTGTCCTAAACAGGCGAAGCGAGGCTATCCTTTTATGGATAGGCTTTAAGGCCCGATCAAACTGAGTTAGGCAGAATTCCATGCTTTACGCCCGGTCTGCAACGAGCCCTTGCGTTAAGTTGAGTCGGGCTTTACCCTTTTTCGTGCAACTATAAAAGTTAGAGCGCATGCCCCGGGCACCCTAATTTAATCAACTGGTCTCTCTCTTGTCATCAGCTCTGATCTGCTCAAAGGGAAACGAGACACACTTTTTTTATATGTCAATGCCTCTGTCTGTCCCTGTTAGGTTGAAAATCATAAACTGCTGCATAGGGCTTTCCATTTCTGTAGAGCTAGGCAGAAAAGCTGAAATCTCTATACTCTCCATATTCTATATTCTCTGAACGACCTTTCCTGTCACATATATTGGCTTTGCCAAACCCAAATGGAATTCATTGCCCTATCAGAGTGAAACTCGACTCGCCCTATATAACTCATTTTGTGAAACAAAAGAATTACTGAGTCAGATAACCATCGTTCCGGACTTTTCAACAGATAGCCCATTTCTTCTTGACTTCGTCCAGGAGAGAGGCATACTTTAAGCAACCCCACCATACGCTTCAGCTTTCTAAGCCTGAGTGCCCCAAAACCCCTTCTTGATAGGATTGGATTTCTACTAACATCTTGGGAAGGGGAATATGAAATATGGTTATTTAAGGCTTTCTCTCTCAGCCCCGTTGAGCCCTTCTTTGGCAAAGAATAGTGGGTAGGACAAGAAGCTAGATAGGCCCACCCAAAACAAAAGACAAAAGAGCAAGCCTGTTGCAGCTCCCGACTCTAGCGCTTTAAGCATTCCGATATTGCTTTCTATCTTCCGGGGGTCAATCCTCTTTGGTTTGGCCCTTTCAGTCGATAAGCTCCCACTTCCCCTTCTGTAAAAAGGCTAGGGCCCTTTTCCTAGGACTCGAGACACAGGTACACGATCTCAAGCCTTTGATGAGCGTACGTTCTTGGAAGCGCTTAAGGTACCCCACTTGCTTGATCTTAATCCCAAGAAGCTTTTCAAAGCGAGCAAACCCAGAAAGCCGAAGGGTGAGAGGCTCTCTCCAAAATACCTTGAGCTCGAGCTAACAGGATTGGATTTCAATAAAAAGAAGTGCCAAACGGGGTGGGGATAGGGGAGTCTAGAGAAGCTTGCTCATATTGTTTTACAAAGAATTTCACAAATAGAGAGTGGTAATTGCGCCTATAACTCAGATTTATAAACTCAAGGTAAATTCAAAACACTCTGTTTTAGTTTAGCTAATTCCGGAAAGATATTCGATCGAAGGGAACAATACCTCAACGATATGAGTTGCATCTATAGTTCCTGGTCAAGAAGGAGCGATCACCCATAATTACCTAAGCAATTTGGTAAGAAAAAAGGATAGCAAGAAAAGAAGCGACTGTTGAGGACAGAGATAGTAGGCTCTCGTAATTGGGTTCGATTCCCGTTTGTCTAATTAGCGAGAGTGGATTATGAATCCGCCGTTCCCTTGCTAGTGGAGTCACCCGTTCCAGATCATGTCATGTGAACCCCCTAGTGGTCAATCTCCTCCTATCCCCAAACGCATCCAGTGGCCCTATTTGAGAAAGAAAAACCAACGTTAGTCATGTCAGATAGGCAAACACACATGATAAAGGATTCCATCGCCTAAACGGCTCTATTTGGGTACGTCCTTTAACGGCCGAGCCCGAACAGCAACGGGAGAGGAAGGAAGGCTCTATGTCCATGAGGTCTCGAGCCGCTTTTTAATCACCCCTTTCTCCGGTCTTGTGAACTCCTTGCTTTTTTGAAAGCATATCTATAAAACATTCCGATTCAAGAACTAGGCTGGGTAAAATACGATACTAAACGTTCGGCTAGGAATGAAGAAGCCGTAAAGCCCCTCGACACCTATAGAGGGAGATTTTAGCATCAAGAACGATATTGATGATCCAAAACTTTATTTATTTAAAGAAGCAGCAGCCGTGGTTCCTTCTCATTCTTCAGAGTCTGCTAATCGGAGAGCTCATATATATTCCCGATGAAGGGATTAAACCGGTCACCCTCTCTGAAAAAGATGTTAAATGTTTGCTTGTTTTTAAGCGCTGTTGGGCACAGTAGGAGTCGATCTTTGCAAATCGCCATAAAGTTGCTTGGAAGTTTCCATCTCTCTGTCCCTATCTCCATTTAGATTAGAGCGAAGAAGCTCCTATCTTTCATCCTCCTCTCATTATTAAGGATATGGTAATGGCCAGCAGTAAGCAAGAATCAGGTGGGTTAGGGTCTTCTCAATGTACGATAGGTCAATAAAAATGCACAAATAGCCGTTTTTTTGGAGCTGTAGGTCCCTTTCAAGCACAGGAGGTGAGGGGCAGAGGTAAGCTCACATCCCGCTAGCATTGGTCCAGCAATCTCAATTGCGTATCTCAATTTCGTATATGAGCAAACATAGTGCTTACTTCCGGAGTTCATATGAGTGAATAAAGCTAGCTCATATGAATATTAGGGATTTGACTAAGCCTGGCATGAGCCTCGAGATAGGACGAGGAGCGAGATTGAGTTAGTCTTTCGTGAGTGGGTGAATGAGCTTAAGCCATTTCTGTTGAAGTACTTAGTTTATCGAGTCCTGTTGGAGTAGGTTAAGCGAGTTTTTTTTTGCACCTTCTAACATCTCGACTCGAGAATTCTCGTCATTTGGGTGTCACAACCCTAACCAAGGGTTGTGAATACTGTCCGACTCACCCCCGCTTTCGCGGTTTAGAGCAATTCCGTTTTACCGGAATACGCTCATAGTCAGGACAGGTTATGCGCTCAGATGCGCCGACAGTCTTATATATGATAACTCCTTTACCAACGTGTGGTTGGTTAACACCAACACGTTGAACTAAGAAATCTTTACCTTTCATCCCTCCAAAGAGAAAGATTGGGAAATAACCTTCTGGACCCTGAAAAGGACCCAGTATAGGCAGTACCCAACCTATTCCTTTGTCGCCCACAAAGTCAAACAACTTCCACAGCAAGCCAAACTTAACTAATATAGTTGGTTTGTCATTAAGCTTTACTCGCCATGAGGTCTCCACTATTGGGGCTTCAAAGTAATCCTCTAAGTCGGCTTCTGGTCGACTTGCAATCTTCCAATACCATAACAAGTACTTTAGCCACATGTCTACCCAATTGTAGATCAATGTCCTTTCACATAGATCCAAATAACCTTCCTTTAGAAATCATTCTTCAGGAATGGGTTGAATCTGTTTGGGTGCGAGAGTGTTGAGTAGTTTACTCACACACAAACCCCGAACATAGGGTGAGAGAGGTTTCCCTCTACCCAACCATAGATCAAGTGGAAAGGATGAATCTCCTCTTGGACAGAGCCACATGGCTCTAAGGCGGCTAATTGTTTTAGACTCTTTAGGTCCTAACGCGCCGATAGACCTAATCCCGATCCCTCCAACCCGGGTAGAGAAACGGGCGGCCGGATATCTGGCGTGAATCCCCATTAATGAAAACGGGGAACGAAAAGAAGCTAACGCTCGGAAAGATATAGGACTCAAATCCTTACTACCTTTCTTAACGAAGAACTTCTTAGCAAACTCAAACGATCCGGTAGAAGACACCAATGACTTCTGTCGAGAGATGTCCACACCAAGACTGTCCAAGGCTTGCTCATAAAGAGCTGCCACTTTGGAGTCGGCAATTACAATGTCGTCGCCAAGTATTGCATAGCGCCGGAAGAGTCGACCAGGATAGGCCCATTCTGCACAATACCACACCAACATATGGTGCGATATTGTAAACAGAGGCCAGGAAAAGTAATATCCTAAGGGTTGGCCAGCCATAAAGCTCACAGCTGTGCGTTTCTTTAAATAAAGATCAAACACGTTATGAGCCAATGTTGTGTTAACAACTGAACCTGACACTTGGTCACCAAACCAATGGCGCATTAATACAAATAAATAGTATATGGGCCATCGGTCAGTGGCGGAAGTAAGGTCAAAACTGTAACACTCATCAAAACCCTTAATCCATTGAAGAGGACGCTGTTGTGCATAGGTTCCATCGTTAGGGATAGACTTTAACAAAGTCATTCCCCACTCGTGGAACGGGTGCAGTAACCGTTGTTTAACAAGGTTACCAATAGCGAAAATCCTCCTTTTCCCAGCTCCCTCCAAACTCATTCCTAGTTTTCCACCTGCCCAAGGGACACCCTTCTTATAAACAGAAGGCAGAGTAGGATATACAAACGACTCAAACCATGTTAAATCAAACATGAAAGTTTTAGGGTTTGTATCATCATACACATACCTGACCCGTTTTGACCATAAAGGTCCAGAGGGGTATAAGGTAGGGGAAATTAAGAAAGGCTCTTGTACATGTTCCATGTGTGCAAGGGTGCCATAGGCCACCAACTCCCACACAAAGGATAAGAAAGGAGACCGGACGTTGCCATATTTCTTGACAAGATCCGGCACCTTCTTAATGGCTTCTTTCACCATACGGTCCGACGGTAGAGCCTTCCAACTAGGGATCCATCTGATTCCTTGATTAACGGGAACCGTCCGGATAGATGGCAGGTATCGATATGTGAGCCGCTGGAAATAACTATCCATGCCGGCAACATATTCCACCATACGATCTACATTGCGAAATGTTGTAGTGATACTCTTAAAAGTATTACTACTTATCCTCTTTGCCTCAGTAATTAATTTACTAATGGTAAAGAAGGATAGATAGCATTTCACAAGGAGATCACCTCGAGGTCCACCCGACCGGATCACCTTACGGTGATGTGCCGGGATGATTCGAGGGATGCCACTACGAGTTAAAGAGACTGGCACGGGTAGTAAAGAATGGGGTGTTTTAATACCACCATACGATGTTTGAAGACAAGAAGCACACTGCTTAAGATAAAGGGCAGTATGCAACGGTCCCGAACGTCGAACTAACCGTGTCACTTCCTTGCAAAATAGGAAAGCCATGATACAGTTTTCCTTAGTAAGGTTATCAAACACCAAGAGGTAAACCTTATTGCATAAGGCTCTCAAGGTGGAAGACCTTCTGATGGTCCTCTGCCACCGAAGCCTTCTCAGCTTCAGGACAGAATCAAAGAGGAGATATGAGTTCAAATCAAACTCGACCACATTTTATTTAACATAATTAATTCAATGTTGGTCGTGGTGAGTCATAGCTATTAGTACTATAAAGTACTAATTCCTTAGATCTGTCCTTCGCCGGAAACAATTAAGTTTCTTTGACACGACGTCTAGCTCTTTTCAAAGCTAGATGAAGTCGAGAAGACTCCAGACTCCCCTAGATGGAATCAAGTAAATGACCCATTGGATGGCACTTGGATAACAAACCAAGTCATCTACAAACACACAGTTAATCACCTGTATGCCTGTGATGTGAGGTAAATAGTATTATATCAAAGAGAAAGCTTTGGTAAGCCTCTCTTAAACCAATACTATCGCCTCAGAGGCACACTTAATCACAAACACAAAGATTTTATTTATGCTATAAACTTATGTTTGCGCTCAGAATGTGCGGAGGGTGTTAATCCTCCCATCAATCCAGGTTACCCTGGACAGATGCCCTTAAGCGAGTTTAGTCACATGAGTGGGTTCATGAGTTTAGGCACGATCAGCCAGTTGCTTGCTTAATCCAGTTGTTGAAGTATTCGTTCTCAGTTGCTTGGTCGGTTGAGTTCTTTCCATTCAATATCCCATTCCCGGTCGAATCTGTTCTATTCAGCCAATCCCTTTCTGCTTGCTTCACCCCGCCCTGCCTGGTCATCGGTCGTACCCTATCTTGAATCTGGAATCGAATCTGTGTCGGCATCTGTCCCACTGGCTGTTGAAGGTGCTGGCTGATGAAAGACATCCCCACAATGCCCCCCTTTCGTGCCTATCTCACTTGTTTACAGCTCTTATGGGTCTTTTAGCGCTGCTTTCACATGATGCAATATCTGGGCCTCCTAGACCTGCTCTCTCGCCCAAGCCTCATAGCATTCATATTCCAAGCACTAAGTATTCCCTGCCTGCTCAGATGCGTCAATCCGCCTATCTGTACCCTTTCCCTCGCATAGAGAGCTCTAGTAGTTCTTGGTAGGAGGGAACTAATACTGTAGATAAGGTTCATTGCTATTTGCTCTCCCGCTACGCTAGCACTTAAGAGACTATCTTAGCCCAGAGTGAGGGATCACAATAAGGAGTATCCAAAGTAGGCAGTACTGCGGTACCAGTCCACGACTACCATTTCTGTAACTTCACTTCCCTGCCCCCTGTCCACTCAGTCTCCTTTTCGGACTTCAGGAGCATTGAGTAAAGGGAGGCACGGGGGCGGGAAGATCTACTCATTCAAAGGGAAAGCGCACCCCTCTATTTATTCTCACAAGAAGAAGAGCTAGTGGAATGGACCCTTTCCTCATGCCAGCGGGGGAAAGAAAAGAGGCCCACTACGAGAGGAGAGAGTGATTCAGCTGCTAACAAGCGCAGGTTTTTCATTAAATGAATGGTTATTCGGGAAACGTCTGTTGATGAGGAGGTTATACATAGTTAAAAAAGGAAACCAGGGGGCGGATTCAACCTGGGCTCCGTTCGAAGAGACGAATAATGGTCCTTCTCCCTCACATGCTCCTTCCCATGAGCAACTCGGTTGGCTTCGTGAACGAGAGCGCTGATCACCCGGAAGATTAACATTGAAAGGGCTGAAAGGGGGATGTAGATGTTGATTTTGGAGGTCGCGTACTTTAGTTATAATGCCATCGACACGGTTGAGGCTTCTACTTTTCTTTGGTCCCAACATGACCGACCAAGCGTAACGACCGCAGAAGGTACGGCCGGAGAATTCATCTCCAAGTCAACAGCATGTCGGGCAGGTCCTGAGGAGGATATAGCCGAGTGAGTCTCAGACTTGTTCTCCCTTTGGAACTTTCTGGCTAATGACCTGTCGAGGACTCTTCAGTCAAGCGCATCCGAGCAACGAAGGTCGAGCTCCAGAATTCAAACGAGAATGGGGGTGTGAGATCAAAGTGAGACATGGATCGTGTGTTATAATAGGTGACCAGGCCAAGGGACGCTGTCGGAATCGCCCGGTTAAGTCGGACAGCAGTGACTCACTTTCTCTCCCGAAAGGGGACCGCTCCCACCTCTGGTATAATGGTTTTTCGGAGAATATGTGGTTTTTTCTATATATTGCTTTAGCTAGTGAATACCCAGCTGTGTTTTTGCATCCGATTCTCCGCAGTGAACAACCGATTCTCCGCCTTTTTATGACACTACCCTTTTCCTTCAGTTACATCCAGTCTCAGTTCTGCTTCCAACTACCGATGGGAGAAAGCTTGGACGTATAGCAAGATTAAATAATAGGTATGGCATACGGGAATGGTATATGAAATGAAAGGCTGGAAACACTGCTGTTGGTCCTTCGAACTGCTAAAGTGGCTAGTTGCTAAAGTGGTTAGTCTGCGATCCCCCTCATCTCCCGTAAGTGTGAAAGCACTGTCCGACCTTAACTATTCCAAAAGGCACCATTATAAGGATCACTCGTGCTTTTCCCGCTTCATATAGTTTTTAGACCGCTCGCGGAACAACCTCCGAAACCGACAGAAAAACGCTCAACAACAGGCCAGTAGTTGGTCGAGCTGAAGGAAGAACTCTAGTAGTTGGGATGGATTCACACGCGGCTTTATTTTGAATTACCCTACGAGCCCGCCTCTGAGAGCGAAGTAGGTGGAAGAATCTCCGCTGCCTTATCCGATCACGCTAGCAATCCAGAAGAACTGGAGGCTCAAAAGGTTAGGTCAAGTGGATTGATCCGTTTAGTCTCCGCCGAATCCCGACCTAGTCTTAGCACCCATGTGAGGGGATCTTTCCGACGCTAAGCGGGCAAAAAGGACATATTCGAGGGAGTGAGACTGATCACCTCATGCTGGAGATCCCGTGGTAAATCCGCCCTCTATGATCCCCAAATTCACGTCAACACAGGAACTTGGGTACACTTCTTTTTAACCATGCATACGTTTACGTTTAGCTCAGCTTGGCCCTGCCTCCTCCTCTCCCAGGCTTCTTGGAGCTAGGTTTTTATTCCACATTTCCTGTCCTGATCTACGACCACCCTGCCCCTCCAGCTCCCATTTGAGCTTATCCTTCTTCTGTCATCGGGGATGGGAACCTTGGTAGGAATTAAGGAGGGTTCTGGGCGGGTAGGTTTGATGCTAGCTCTGTTGCCTTGGCATTGGTTTTTATTCCTCGCAAAGGCGCCATCTTTCTTAAGTGAAAACGTGACTTTCATAGGCCTCTAGGTCTTTTCTGGTGCTCTGCCTGAAAATACGATAATTGAGTTTTTGAGACCAGTGCGATAAATGGGCTTTTGAGACTCCGTTTTGTTAACAACAGGTACTGTTTCTGCCTTCACGGGTAAGGATCATCTGTGCTATGAGTTAAGGATCGTCTGTGCTATGAGTCTCTCTTCCTCATAGTGGTCTAAGGAACGGAGTCACTCTTCCTCAATAGTGGCTAAGGCAAGAAAGTATGATCGATGATCTTCTGCTAATGCTAGCGTCTTTTTCATCTCTAATCTCATCTATGCTTCAGGAAAAAGTGTAACCTACCCGCTAATAATTCAATAAAGGGGCTGGCTGCTCTCCTCGATTTCAAAGAGAATTTAGTGGTCGATTTCATCACAAGCAATTAAGTGCCTTTTTCCGCTCTTCGATTTAGCAAAGAGTAAGCCGCGCTCTCCTTAATTTCACAAAGAATTGAGTGGTTTTTGCTCCCCAATTTAGCATTTGAGCGGCTTTCGCTTCCCTTCTTTGAAATCTAGATCTTCTCTTTCTGTGTCTATCAATCTTCCTGCCCCAAGCCCCTGTTGTCTCTAGCGCTTGATTGTTTGATAGAGACCGACCTGCTTTCATAAGCACTTGTTGGCAAGTTCGGAAGAAGGCTTTGAGGGGAACTAACTCGATGTGGCTCCGGTTCAGTACTGCCTCTCGCTTAGAATCTCTTCCAGCTGAGCTGCACTAACAGGCTTACGTAAAGTAAAGATAATGTGACTTACTACATGCGAAAGCTTTTGCTTCTTCCTTTCCTTCTGCTGGCAAGTAGCTCTCCTTCTTTCCTGTAGTTCAGGATTCCCTCTCTATGCCCATATCTATTTAGTCAAAAGGCTAGTTCAATCGCTCTGAGGAAGTACTATAACTTGAATCAGTATCTCAAATAGGGCGATATCAGGCCTTCTGTGCGATATCGATCTTCTGTTTATGGTAAGCGGTCTGCCCTTCCCCTTACTAGATCAAATAGGGCAATTCGTAATGCTCTCTTCCTTCCCGCCTTCCCTCTTCTGCTCTTCCTGTCCCTTTCAATTGGTCTGTCGTCTCTCCTTTGATTCCCGTTCTTCCTTTCATTCAATAGATCTCTTGCCCTTGGTTAAACATGAATTCTTTTAAAAATGAATCCATTAAGAGCATATTAAAAGTAATCCTTAATGCACTGAAAGAGAGGGAGGACCACACCCCAACTAGGAATAAAAACCTGGGGTGGGGAACTCCCGTAAATAAGGTTTGAATAGTACAGGAAAGGAAAGACAACTATAGAGTATGCCCCTAATAGAGTAGGGAATGATTATATCAACCATTCGGAAAGAAGTAAAGCTAATAGTACGGTAAACAGGAGCAAGACGGTATGCAATCAATTAATGGAAAGGATACAGGAGATGGAATCAACTCTATCTGTCCGTTGCTCTGTCCACGAATAGCGTCCGTTGCTTCTTCATTCCTGGCTGGCAAGCTCAGTTCTGTGTGACAAGGATCCCATCAGGGAAACCTAGCCAAATCTCAAATGGTAGAGGACGAATCCCAGAAGGGCTAAAACAGACTCACATATGACGGAACCAGTGTCGGCTGTGGTTGATGTTAAGAGCAGACGGTTGTGAAGAATATCTTCGATAACCAGCCCCTCTTAACCTCAGGGAAACTCTAAAAGAGTCAACCCCCACACTTCGACATACAGGCATCCAAGCGACAGAGTGACAACAAGTCCGCTGCATCTTTATGCTTACCGGACTGAGGTCTCTCTCGTGAATTCGAAATGTCTTTGCGAATTCAAGGGCGCCTATAGTAGAGGTAAGCGATTTCGCTTTCGAAATCGCTACGCCTAACAGATCCATCACAGATAGATACTGTTCTGCTACGCGTTTATCTCCTATGACGATATCATCGCCAAGGAGTGCGTAGGATAGGAAACGTCGGCCTGGGTATACTTTGTTTGCGCAATACCATACTATAAAGTGATGGCAAAGCGCAAACAGAGGCCAGGACGAAAGGAGTCCCAAGGGTTGCCCGGTAGCGAACCGGACAATCTTAAAAGACTCAGGAAGGTTACTTTTGGATGCCTGACACGAGAAGGCATTAACGCCTAACCCGCACATCACCCATCCGAACGCTGTAACTGAGTCGAAAAGAGCGCTGACCGTCATCGCTTGGATCGACAAAGGAAATCGATCGGTCGCAGACGACAAATCAAACGAGAACAACTCAGACGTCCCTACCAGCCGCTTTAGCGGACCGGTCTGATTGTATGTACCATCTGTACGAAGAGTTCTTAGTACAGACATACACCAATCATGAGCAGGACGTAATAAAGCTTGTTTAAAAGCGTTAGGTATACAAAAGACCCTAACCTTCCCTGCTCCTTCCGCCTTAAAGGCAAGTCTGCCAGGTGCGAAATAGAGCATTTGCTCATCATCAGTCATACCATTAAGGTTTGGCTTGATTAGCTTTCGACACACTGTATAACAGTGAATCAAAAGGTACTGCAGATAATCTGCAGCCTTACAATAAAGAGATTGAACTGAGGAAACCTGTTTTTCAAGGGTCCAAGGGAAGTTCTCTTCATCGTAAGGATCCATGCCTTTTGATGGAAACACTGTCCTGGTAGAACAAAACAATGAGACAACCGGTATTATATACCGGCTTGCCCAATCGAGGTTTTCTAGCTTGAAAGGCCACACCCGCGATTTTGATTGTGCGGTGAAAGCCTTGGGATTAAACAACATGAACTTATCCCATAAGGATAAGGCATAAATATCCCAAATCATACGTAAGAACGGGTTATCCACTTGAATACCCTTCCATAGAGGATTCCCTTTTGTCCTTACGGATGATGCGGTCCATGTTGGTAGCCAGCGAAATTCAATTTTCATTGGAATATCGAAGGCTTTCGGTATGTACCGTTCAGCTAGCTCGATGACACTGTTTGTATAGTCCTCAAAGAAAGCGGATGCTTTCTCGGAAAAGACCGCAGGAGTCACAATAGACTTGTATTGGAAATCTTGCCGTTTGTTCACTAATATCAATTTAGATATTGAGAAAAACGAAAGATAGAGCCTAACAAGTTTATCAGCCTTCTCGTCTCTACGAGAAATAGCCGCCCGATGAAAACTCGGTATACGTCGAGGCAAACCTGTTCTTGTAAGAGAGACAGGGAATGGGAGTGGTTGGTGTCTATCAAAGCATCCACCATAATATCTTTGTAGACATACGGCGGACGCCTTCAAATAGAGGGCGACGCCCAACCAACCCATAGTCTGTTTCTGCTTTAAGAACCATCTGGCATATAAATATGACCCGATACAATACTCCTTGGAGACTAATAAGGTTCTTTATTCCTCTTCATTTTCCCTCAAATCTCGTGATCCTAACCCTCTCTATTCCTTATACCCGGGAATCTATTTTTTGCCTCCCTTCTTCCAACGAGTTCAGTCAAGCGAGCGATGAAGCGAGACTGAATCCTTACTTCTCTAGCCTGGAAGATAGTGGAACTTTTTCTTTCAACCCGTACATACACTTTTTAAAGGTATTAGTAGTAGTCACATCCTCTCTTCATTCTCTGCTTCCTTTCTTTCATCTGTGAGAGATACTGGATCTACTGTCTCTAATTCAGCATCTGCTTTCAATGGTTTGAGACCCTCCCGTCCCGAGCTAACTTGAGAGCTGGGTTAAGAGCAACTAAGGAAAATCCATAGAGTTGGGTAGGGATGGGACTAAAGAGACTATTTGTTTACAGCCAACCATGAACAGAACAGAGTTCAGAGTCGATTCGGTAATTAAGAGTCGATCTAGTATGGCAAATTCCTCGCTGGCCTTGAGCCTTTTGCCTGCTTCTGCTTCATCTGCAGATCGGATTCTCGGCATCAAATCAATAAGTCAGAGCTGGCTCGGTATTCACTCACAAAGAAGTTAATCCAGAAGTCTAGCCTTTTTTCTTAGTTAAGAGTTCTTCCTTATAGGCTTTCGGGGAAGAAGATCTCTTTCTTTCTTTAGCAGCTGAGGCGTGAACAAGAAGACCAGGTTCTCGGCATCTCAGAATCAGAAGGAAGGTCTCATTCCAGTTTGATTTCCATGCCTGCAGGAAAGATAGAAGATCGGGAATGCCGAATATTCATAATATCTGTTTGTGATTCAAAGCAAAGTGTTTGAACTGCACTTTTTCCTTCAATAGGTAAGGGTCTCACCCCTTGATCAAAGACCGGTTACACCGAATCAATCATGAAGTTCTACCCTTGGTACCGAGCGAGGATTGGGGGATCACTTTCATCCGAATCGCCTTGCTCTGCCTCTGGCTCGAATGGATCTTCCTTTCACTCGTTAGTTGAAATGTCAGATCTTTCACTCACTGAACACCTACCTAATCTACACCTTTCTAAGAGAAGGCTTTGAATGTCAACTGACTCTAGTTCTATCAATTCCTTCCTTTAATCTGCCTTGATCCTATATACAGGATACCTCCGAACCAAAGGAAACTGATTCAACCTGAACTACGTGAGAGCTCAAAGCTAGTCGAATCCTTACTTTTTGTTATCCCGCTCCTGAGCCATAGCCACTAGGATCAGAAGTAACGGCTACTGACTTTGGATCACTTTCATCCGCATCTCTTTCTTTTGTTTCCTTCTCTTATGCCGGGGGAAGAAGAAGCTCTTTGAAGGAAGCAGGCCACAGGTAAATGCTTTTTTATTTTAGGTCATATCCCGTAGCAAATCAAGGTGCGGAGTCAGATGATTGTGAGAAAATGAATGCCTCTGCGTCCGATGCCATGGAATCTGCTGCAAAGTAAGTCTTACTAGGGAGAACTGAGCATAAGTCGGAGATCTTAGGGTAGTCACTAAAAAAGGAATTTCATCCGTCACTTCGCCCCCCTTTAAGACTGATTCCTTCTAGGTTGGCACAAAAGCAGCGAATTCTCTTGCTGCGCTTACGCTTATTCCGACAACAGATTCATCGGTCACTGGATGCGTGCTAAAAGAAAAGAAGAAAGTCCGAAAGTCATCAGGTACGGTTTCATCATCCTAAGCTACCTCACTGCAGTAAGTCCAGTCTATGGGCCCTTAGCCCAAGGATAGAGACAGGGCTAATGCTTCGGTCATACTAGATTACGAGGCTTACCGAACTACCTTTGCCGTAACTCAGAGAGAGAATTCATACTATAAGGAAGGGAAGAAGGTAATCCAATCAGTAGAATGCTGCTTTCCGTACTATCGGTTGTTCACATTCAAGCATGAGTTCGTTCAGAGTCGGCAAGGGGAATCAGAGAAAGGGCAGTTTAGTCAACAATCATGACCATGGGAACATTTGTTCGCTTTCGCTTTATAGGTACCCCCGAATCTACTAGTCATCGCCTTTGAGCTGGGAAATTACCTGGAGTCGGCTATTCCTGATTCAGCAAAGGAAAGAAGCCTTGATCCCAAGACTAGCTGCGGATTGGATTCTTTTATCCGGACTTACTCTAATCGTGATTTTTACTCTATTATGATATTACCTCCCTCTGTCGCAATAGAAATCGAGAATGGAGGTTACTTCGCTACCTTTCTTGGTGAAGAATCTTTCTTTCCAGCTTTGGTCACATAAGCTTGAACCACTCCGGGGAAACATTTTTATATTCTACGATCGGACTTTGCCGGGCATGAGCTACTCTCTTCTAGCCTTCCTCTAACAGATTCAATGGCATCACTTATTCTTTTTCTTTCAAGCATGAGTGACCAGTCGATTCTCTAATTAAGATATAGCAGTCAACCATCAATAAATCATAAACTATTTAACCGGGGATGAGCTTTATGGCTAATTCGTTCGGCTATTCTATTAAGTAAGGATCGACTTAAGCTTAAGCTAGAGCAGCTCCTTCTATCACATCTTTTAGATGAGCCTTCTCGTCTTATCTCTGCATCAACAGGAATGCGGGAAAAGCTTATTCTCGTTCTCGCCCCAGAGTCCCGAGCTGCCTGAAACCCGTAAGCGACTTCCTTTAGTGGAACTGGTGGCTATATAGGTAAATTGAATCTTAGCCAGTTTCTTCTTTGTTCGAAAAGA